AAGGGGTCGACGATTACGGGAATTGCTTAAACAATCCCAATCAAACCCTCTCCCAGTGGAAGAGCAGGTAGCTACTATTTATACCGGAACGAGAGGATATCTTGATTCGTTAGAAATTGAACAGGTAAAGAAATTTCTGGATGAGTTACGTAAACACCTAAAAGATACTAAACCTCAATTCCAAGAAATTATATCTTCTAGTAAGACATTCACCGAGCAAGCAGAAACCCTTTTGAAGGAAGCTATTCAGGAACAGCTTGAACGGTTTTCCCTTCAGGAACAAACATAAATATAGCATGTCTACTCTTATTAGTATAACTCGTGTTAGTAGAAGAGGAATCGTTGAGAAAGATTTTTCATTTGAATCATGCAAATTTTTTTTTTAGTTTTTAGTATAGTTATTTAAAGAATAGATAGAAAAAAGATTGCGTCCAATAGGATTTGAACCTACGACATGAGCAGGGCATTTACTGGATGCATGAGCTGGAGAACAAGAGGCTTCCAATAGCAATTGCTGGAGCTTAGTTAGATGCTTGAGAAAAGTGAACTCTTAGCTGTAAACCTACTTTGCTTTGACCTGTATTTGGGCAGTGTTTAACCGACATATCCATGTATATAAGGACACTTGCACCGGACCTATGCCTATTTAGAATAAGAATAAAGTCCTCTTAAGAATAAAGTCCTCTATAGTTACTGGCATATTACTCCTAGAAGTGAGAATTTGATACGTAGGAGATAGCCTTGCGGCGCAAAAAGGGCTTTGCTTTATGATATAGATTAGGAATTGGAATAAATAAGTAAGGCTAACTAAAAGAGAGAAGAGGGTCTACAGTCATTCTATCTCAACACTGAAGAATAAGACGTCTATCCTTACTCTTGCATTAAATAGAATAATCAGAAAGGGAGGGGAGTATAGAGAATCTAATATAAGGAAGCGCCCAGGCAAACCCATAATAAGGCTGATGAAAGCGAAGCAGAATTGAACATAAGGTACACTCTTGATCCTTACAGCACATCTTGACTAAAAAGAAAGGAAGGATAAAGTAAAAGAAGGACTCGAAACAAGCAGATATAGAATATAAAGATGAAAGATTGAATGCATGATAGGTTTCTGTTTTGCTATTGGTATATTTAAAGAATAACAACCATGATACGGCCCGCCTGTCATGGATCCTGATGCTAAATTATGGGTTGATACAAAAGGATTCAAACAAGTGTGGCTAATTGTTTTTTATTCAAACAACAAAAGTATAGCTGATCTTTTCTCCTGCAATGTAACTCTCAAATATGCATGCTAGAAAGCTGATATGTTGCTGAGAGAGAGGTTAGTCAGATTGATTTCTTTTTCTTCCTTTTGCAATTGAGCTATTAAGGTGGGGATGTGTAGGCGGTTCCTCCATCGCTCGAAGGGCACTCGTATGTCCAACGTTCCATCCTCTTTCAAATAGAATAGCAATCCCAGAACCTACAAAAGATGAAGCACATTTGTTGTTCTAATTGATCCAATGCACAGTACTGGGGAAGAAAAGAATGAGTTCAGAAAGAAAAGGTAAGTCCTTGACCGTAATTCTTCCCATATAGAGAGATAAAGAAGATGCCTCTGTACATATTCTGGTACGTTATTTGAATCCTTTCGATGCAGGAACCATAGCTCAGACTGATGATCCCTCTCTCTCCTTAGGTCACCCAAGGTAGAAAAAATGCCCCAAAGCCGAGAGTTCGATCCAAGTACTAACCCTCTAGTTGTGATTTCTAAAGATTGAATTTCAACTTAGAGTAAAACATAATAGTTAACACTAAACCTAAGCAACTCTTACTTTTCCATCAGCAACTACTTCCAATGGCTAAGAGTAAGCTCGTCCGGACCACTCCTATGGCCCTCTCGGCTGGACCTACTCCCACCCTATCCGACTCCAATCCTTATCCAACTTCCACTCAATCATCTCCATAAGAGTAGACTTAATAGCTATTGTTAGCCTCACTTTTGGAAAACTCACAGGATTGCTAGCTTTTCATAGAACCTGTTATCAAAACTTTCAAACTTCTGCTTTCAATATGGATAAGAGACTTGCTGCCCTGCCCTAGGAAGAGCGGCTATAAAAAGCTTGCAAAAAACACTCTTGCTTGGTTGGAAGGTATGGTAAAGGTAAACTGTATCTATTTTTTTATATAAAAAAGGGAGTGCTAAAGGAGTCATTCAGAAGTGAGTGAAGGGGCAAAAAAGCTCATTTCTTTCATTCAGGAATGGACACTGGACCAGAATGAAATGTGGGAATATCGGGATTGGCAGATTTGTTATATTGAAATAAGCCTCAACTCAACACGACTAGTGAATTCAAATTATAGTCACTTGCGGATTTCTTAAAATTGTTGTAGTGTAGTATTGTGGTTTTTCAGTAAAGACCCCGACCTATAAATATTCACAGCCCGGCTCATACGGGCGGACAATATTCACCCAGAGCCCCGTTGCGACCGCAATGCTGTTCTTGAAGGACCTTACCTTAGAGCAAAAAAAGGGAATAGAAGTTAGGAAGACTACTGACGTAGGGCGGCGGGTGAGCTCAACCTCGAACCAAACAAGCAACGGATTGAGCAACTAGCGCGAAAGCCGTTGCGCTAACGCGCATCCTCTTGCTCCTTAACGACCGAGGGATGAAATCTTTCGACGACTAGGGAGGCCCGAGACCGATTCCTGTGGATCACTATAGAATCTTCTAGAAGCAAGCTAGGCTACCTTCTGGCTAGCTCTGCCATCTTAGAAAAATTCCTTCGCGCTTAGCTTAGTAAGCTAGCTTGGTAAGCTAAGCAAGCCTGGTTCTCCGGGCACTATGGTAGGACGTGGATCGATCATGACGAGAATGGACTTCTCCGTCATGTAATGGTTTAGAAGAGTCACGGTCCAGTTCCCCGCCGGGCTTTTTCCCTTCTCGACTAGACGAAGGAGATATTCATTCCATTCAGGCAGGTGAGGAAGGGCGGCGTCGGCTTGACCCTGTCTTCTCTCTTGGTCGGGTCGGAGGCTAAGTTTCTCATTCAGTGGTGAGGTGTTCATAGAAAGCAAGGCCTCGCCCAACGAGTGGCGGATTTGGTTTGGATGGGGTCTCGTCTCGCTTGGACGCTGGGGAGATCCATAGATCTGGATAGAGTCTTTCTCGCTCAGTAAAGAAGAGTACGCGCGCTACGGCTTACGCAGTGGATCTTCGGGCAACCAAATTGATCCAATTCCGATCAACAACTTGGATGGAGGTATGGCTGAGTGGCTTAAGGCATTGGTTTGCTAAATCGACATACAAGAAGATTGTATCATGGGTTCGAATCCCATTTCCTCCGGCACGGAAGTTGAACGGGCGGGCGAAATTACGTGAGAGAAAGAACCTCAGATTGATGGAGTCCGCCGTCGGACAGAATAGCACTACTTAGTGACTAGGAGCGGAGCGCCCCTTTCTTGTTCTTGGTGGCGTCTATAGCGAAGAAGACCTTCCCGAACGAGGGCCGTCCAGTCCCTGGCCGGCTCTCGGTTCTTGAGCAAGCTCCTCCACTGCGGGTAGGATGCTCATAGATGAAGAAAAGAGACTTTAGGCAAGTGGTTCTGGTAGCTCAGCTGGTTAGAGCAAAGGACTGAAAATCCTTTTTTGCTTGTTTCAGTGGGAAGAGCAAGGGGCATTGCCCTTTAAATCCTTCAGTGGTTCGAATCCACATCTGAGCGTCTTTTTTTTTCGGTATGCCGCTCCGCGAGCAAGGAGCGCCGCGAGGAGAGCGAGAGAACGAAGTGGGCTTTGGTGATGTCGGAATTTGCACCTATTTGTATCTATTTAGTGATCAGTCCGCTAGTTTCTTTGATTCCACTCGGTGTTCCTTTTCCATTTGCTTCCAATAGTTCGACCTATCCAGAAAAATTGTCGGCCTACGAATGTGGTTTCGATCCCTCCGGTGATGCCAGAAGTCGTTTCGATATACGATTTTATCCGGTTCCTATTTTATTTATTATCCCTGATCCGGAAGTCACCTTTTCTTTTCCTTGGGCAGTACCTCCTAACAAGATTGATCTGTTTGGATCTTGGTCCATGATGGCCTTTTTATTGATTTTGACGATTGGATCTCTCTATGAATGGAAAAGGGGTGCTTCGGATCGGGAGTAACTACTAGTGAAAGGGCTAAGGGGGGAAGGACATAGGAAAGAGGGATGCCTACAAAAAATCAATTGATTCGTCATGGTAGAGAAGAAAAACGGCGCACGGACCGTACTCGAGCTTCGGATCAATGTCCCCAGAAGCAAGGAGTATGCCTGCGTGTTTCGACGAGAACACCGAAAAAACCTAATTCAGCTCTACGTAAGATAGCAAAAGTACGGTTGAGCAATCGACATGATATATTTGCTCACATTCCAGGCGAAGGTCATAATTCGCAGGAACATTCTATAGTCTTAGTCAGAGGAGGTAGAGTGAAAGATTCGCCAGGTGTGAAATCCCATCGTATTCGAGGAGTCAAGGATTTGCTGGGAATTCCGGATCGTAGAAAGGGAAGATCTAAATATGGTGCAGAAAGACCAAAATCGAAATGAATGGAAGATGACTCTAATAAGAAATACATAATAGGCAAGGGAAAGTGGCACGCGAAATAGGTATACAAGGAATAGGGGAAAGGTATAAAAAGATGCGTTACGTTGGTTTAGGTAAAGTGCACGACTAAGCTGGACGGACTCCTTGTGAGGCTGCATATTGGAGCCTTTTTTATAGAATAGAAAGAGAAGCTTGCCTCAACCTTAGCGTATCTCGGCTATGTCCCAATCGTGTCTCGATTTGAATTCACTTTTACAAGCAACAAGAGTGCAATTGGCAACTGCCTCATATCGTTCATCTAATGATGTGGTATACAACTAGAAAATCCAATCTTGACATTGATCATATCCATGGCATGGGTCGTATCAGAACGAAGAAGGAAAAGATTCATTAGCAAAAGCACCCGAAGCAGATGGATCAACATAACCACAATTGACCCTGTTTTCCACCTACTAGCAGCAGAGGAGTATTCATTTCGTTCTGGAACACTTCCCAAATCGATATACGAAGAAGGGCAATCTCAGTATTTAAGTAAGAGATTTCTTATATGTATGCTAATCCATGCATCTGGAATGATACTTGCATAGGAAAGAAAGGAGTGTGTTTAGCGAGTAATAGGAGTGTGTATGGCTAGGTAATAGAGAACAATAAAGGAATAAACACCTGCGTATCGTTCCATGGACAAGACTGGTAGTACTGTTTTCTTGACTTGACTCTCCTCGAGCGAAAGGTGTTCCCACGCAATCGCTATCGCTGTTCCTACGACGTAGTCAATACGCATTGGAATCATGGCATCCCCTCCACCATAGTAAGAAGTAACGGGTCTACGCCCTGCTTTGATGCCCAGAGGAAGAAAAGCGAAGAAGGAAAGCATGCTCAAAGAAGGAAAGCTCAAGGTCTAGCTGAAATTCCAGAGCCACTGCGAGCACTAAGTACAAAGCAAGACATACAGGTCTCATCTGATCCTTATGGGAAAAGTAGCCTGGGGATTGATTAAACACTCGGGAAATATTCGAATAAGTTATTTATTTATGTAGCTTATAATAAGTAATTTCTTTAGATAAGTGATTTATTTTAGAGTAGCAGGAGAAGAAACTAGATAGTAGCTGGAGAAGAAATATACCTCATATCTTCGGCAAACATGATCGCTATGGATAGACATGGATAAGCATCTCTAACGATCTTATAGTAAGTAATTCGTCGACTGGATAAGTAAAGGAAAGGTAATTCTTCGACTGGATGGAAATTCGTGTTGAACTTCAAGGCTGCCGCTTGACCTTACTGCTATACCGCTTAGCGCCTGCCCACAGCCTGCTATACAGCCTACTGTTTGACTACTTTGGCTTGCCCTGCTGTAGTGTATTACATATAATATTCCCGCCCTGTTGGCTTGCCCAACTACGGCAGGCTTGACCTACTAGAGTCTCGCTCGAGAAAAGGTTGCTAAAGGTCGTTGTATGCTCTAGTGTGCTAAGTTGGTGATTGCCTTCCAACTAATGGGTTGTGGAGTGCTAGGTACGCTAAACAAGAAAATGCAATGATAACTGCAAAGTTTTCAACCTACCTTCCGGTAAATATGTGCTCACGCAAAGAAGGAAACTTTCATCCGGCGTACCTCGTGTGACTTCTAGCTGTGCCTACCGAGTCAAAGAACCTGCTTCAACGAATAATAGAAGGTATCAGAAACCCCATTAACCCTTAGCTGATCCTGAAGCCACGGTTCTTGCTCCTAGGTACAAATCTATGGTGTAGCACCGCCAACAGTGGACGAGCGCCTACATCGATCTGTCTCCCGACAGGTTTCTTTTCAATCAACACAAGCAGCAGGCGTAGCTTTTCATTCACTCGCTCTAAGCACGGGAATAGAATAAAGGTATGGGTCCCCCACCTTACCATCCGTTCTGTCAGACCAATTGCTAAAGAGTTTTATTCGATTTGAGACAATCAGGAGATGGGCCTTTCTAAAATTGAACAGCCGGTATTGTGGCATTCGGATCTGCCTTATTGACCGGCTTTGGTCGAGCAACCGATAAAGATACATTTCTTTCACGGTAACTGCCTACATAACTAGTCTTCCTCTTTTCAAGGAAGTGAGTCTCAGACCATATGTAGTTCTCTTTTGTTAGACCAGTTCTCGTTTTTATGCAATTATGCAAAATGACTTTACTCATTTTGATGGAGATTTGTAGCATCATTCAAGTAAATACAAATTGAGATCGTAGAAACATGAGCTTGTGATATAGCTACACCTAATTCCAGACCGGTTAATGCTAGAACTATAAATAAGGGACCAAGATCTCCTATGAAATAGAAAATATTATTCAGAAATAGCATAGTCCAAGCAAACCCACTTAAAATCTTTACTGAACTATGACCGGCCATCATATTAGCAAATAAACGTATTCCTGAGCTTAATGCACGAAAACAATGAGAGATTAGCTCAAGGAGTACTAAAAAAGGTGCTAATGGCAGTGGGACTCCCGCTGGTAATAAGAAGCTAAAAAAATGAAGCCCATGTCTTTGAAATCCAACGATCGTAATGCCTATAAAAATGGAAAATGAAAGAGCCAAAGTAATGAGAAAATGACTTGTCACTGTGAAGCTAAAGGGTATCATACCCTGGGGATTACGAAATAACGAAAAAGTAAAAGTGACCGAGATGCAAGGGAAAAACTTTTGTTTCACATTTCCGGAAAGACCACCTATTTGTTCGTTTACCAGGTTCGGCACGAAATCATAAATAAGCTCCACCAAGGATTGCCATGCATTTGGCACTGACTTTCCCCCTCCTTTTTTCGTAACAACAAAAACCAGAAGTAGGACCAAACCGAGAGTGAGTAGCATAGACAAGGATAGATTTGTGAATGATAAATAAAAGTTGCCTATATTCAGATCCAGAATTGGGTGAATGGAAAATTGATCCAATGGGCTTTCTATTACAGGTCCGTTTAACAGCTCGCCGGAATTTACTATCTCGCCGGGATGGACAAGCTCGCCGTTCCTCCATACCGCCCCACCTAACGGCTCTATGCTGTTCTGCCACTCATTGAAACGGATCCGCTGCTCCCTCTCAAATGGTTCAAAAAAAGCGTCTATTTCTGCTTGAGAGACTGTTCTCCTACGGTTATGGTGAGTGTGATAAATCAAGTCTATCAAGGACCTGATTAATTTAAAATTGACATCATTCAAACTAAAAACACAATCGTTATTCATTGGAATTGCCCATCTTTTGAAGCTCTGCTCCCGAACAAAGAAAGGGATACTTTGAGATAGGATACTTTTTTTTAAGGTGGGCGTTGGTTTTTCCAACGAAAAACAAATTCGAACACGAACACGAACTTCCATTACAAAACCAAATGCTAGTTGCCTTCTAACACATACACTTCCGCGTCCCATCGACGAAGGCAAGGCCAATGAGACTATTATACGCGTTTTCCGAGGTATCGGAACCTTCCTCTATCAGTGAGAAAGCCTTCTACTGCTGCCGCTCCTACTCCTTCCCCTTCTTCCTCAACTACATCCTCTCCTCCCCCACGGGAACAACAATGTAAAATGAAAGATTCAAGTATCAATCTTGAGTATAGTCAATAGTTTGGATCCGGTAGCAATTTCAATCTTCGTGTGCACGACAGTCTCTGGAGTTGGACATCTCAAGTAACTCAATCCCAATTCCAAAGTCAATGGGACTCCACAGATTCTCCAATGCCCAAGGAGGGGTAGTAAAACAAAGAGCAGGAATCAATCAGTCTTTAATCTCGACTCGGAGTTTAGAATGAACTACACTTCAGTCAGATACGGGTAGGCAAATAAAGTCAATCAAAGAAATCCCTACCTACTTGCCGCCATTTACCCTCGTAAGCACATATCTTCCTTGCCATTTGAGCTTATAGCTTCTTTTATATATAGCTTGCCCCAATAAAGAGTTCCCTATTTTGGCCTCTTTTAATTGATGGATTTAGTTATATACCACAGTTCATTGTTATAGCACCCATTACGGCTTTGCCTGCCCTAGAATACCTGAAAATGGATATAGCTTGTTTAATGGGTGTATCCCAGCCTGCCGCTTGCCTGATTTAGAAGTCCGTGTCTTTTTCAACTCAATGGCGTGCGCTTAGCTGTTTAATTGAAAGACTCCAGCCAGTGTTTTAGCTGTTTACCAGTGTTTTACTTTAGCTGTATAATTGAGAGAATCCACTGCCAGAAGCACCCATTTCCTTTCCTTTTTGCTCTGGGGTAGTTTGCTACTAGACTTCCCAGTGAGGAGGGTATTTGCTAGCAGCAATTTCTATTAGTTTCAAAGAAGCAAGTGGTTGAAGTTGGCCAAGCGTCGCCAAAGACAAATCATACTGATGCTTATTACAGGTCAGATAGAAACTAACTAGCAGCATGCTTAGATTTAAGTCCAGTTGCAGATCCAATACAAACTGAACTAGGGTTTCTAACTATACTATCTTATAAAAAGGAAGTTACTAAAGCAGGGTAAGCTCTTACCAATCGGAGTTGTTATAGTTCAGTTCGAAGAAAGTACTGATGCGGTCACCAGCAAACTTATATAAATATGCCTACTCGCATTGAAATTAAGACCTTAAGTTCTCAGAATAAACTTATTTTTTTAAGGATGGACAGGAGGAAAACACCCACTTACGACTGATGAATTTAAGGATGCAAAGCTCCCTATGCCTACTGTTCTCAATATGGCACCAGCCTAGCCTACTGTTCTGAGATCAATAGCAGCCTAGCCAACCCCAAATCTGACTTATGATGGAAGTGAAGTTTCAGTCGGGAATAGGATAACTTCAGTGAAAGTATCAGTCGGGAAGGCATATTTAGAGTTAGTCTCCTGAATTGGCATCTTCTGTCTCACATCCTAATAAGTCAGCTCTTTCTGCTGGCCTCCTTACTTAAGTCTTAACTCCTGGCACAGCTCAGTTATCGTTCAACCTTCGGCCTCTGTCTTCTTAATTGAAAGCAGGGGCCGAAGGCCACGGTGTGGGGGGTGTTTGTCTGTTGTGCCTGTTTAGGTAGGGAAGGGCACGGATTGCTGTCGCAGTGCTTTTGATTGTGGGTATGAGATTTTCGTAAAGGCGCGTAGCGGTGTGTTTGCTGTTCGGGTAACGGGTACGGGTCAGACAACCAATGGTCGGAGTAATGACAAGGTAGCGGTTGAGAACGATGTACTCAGTCTTTCGAAGGGCAAAAGTGGGAATAATAAGAATTGGAGAACTCCCTCTTCTACTGGTCTGGTTAGGGGGGTGAACAAGCGTAGATATGATAGTACAGAGTCCGGGTTAAAGATGAATTCAGACCCGAATCAGTTGAAATTGGATTTCCCGGAGAATAATCAGATTCTGGTTATGCCTTCTCGGACCCCATCTCCGAGCGGGTCTCAAACTCGTTATCTAAGCCACGTCTCTCTAGCAAGAGTTGAAAACATTGAGCTATCATGTTGAGCTTGCTCTTCCTATACTTTAGGGCGGAAACCACTCCTATCTTTCTTTCTCTCAATATGCTGAAGGGTGAGAATGTCTTGTGGCGAGCAGCTCTTGGGTAATTGCTTCGTAAACATTTCTATTTTTTTGCTTTTTCACTACCAAAGAGTAGGCAGCTTTGGATGCTTATGGGGATATGGCTTTGGTAAAGATCTGCTTAGCGTGTGCTTTTTCGGGTGCGACTTAGAATAGAATAGAATAGAATAGATCGAGATAGTCAGACTAGAACGTCGAGAATGTTATAGCGCAGCGAAAGAAGGACATTCTGATCGACCCGCTTGGCTCTCGTTCTGGTTTGGCGGAAAGGTGAAAAGCACTTTCAGTTTCTTCTCGGACTTAGCTCAAGAAGAGCACAAAGCAAAAGCAACTGAAGCTGGTTATACTGAGATGGCTGTTTTTCCACTACGAAATCAATGACGTTTTTGACTCCAGCTACTCAAGCTCCTACTACAGCTCCGATTTCGTATACAGACAGTCTATTACAAAAAGTTAGAATGTACTCTTTCGCGGGCATCATATCGCTCTTAACCAACATGCTCATTATCTTAGGACATCTTCGAGAGGCATCAGACGGATCCTTGAAATCCGCCATCGTCTGAATTTCGATTCGCTCTTGAAGAGCTCTCATCTCACTCGCGTCATTAGCAAGATGCCTGTGCTCTTCCAGCAGTTCGAACACTTCATTCAACTAAGCACGACGCCCACGCAACTCGTCTTCCTCTTGGAATTCGGCTTATCCTTTATTCTGAAGCTATATTGGCTTTCTTCCGGTGGCACTCAGAGTCTGATCCTAGCATCTGGTTTGTGTCTGAGGGCGTTAGGTAGAAAACCATGCCCGCTCATAAGTGACAGATTGGTTCTATTTTCTATTTTCGGGGGAATTTTCCTATAAGAAAAGAAAACTCTTTCGAGAGCCAAGTAGACAAATAGGACGAACTTGTGCTAGGGATGACCCTACCCAACGACATGCGTCCGGACGTCAGATACCCTTATTGGCTTAGATTACTATATATCTGATATTTGTTGGTAGTCAAATCAGAAGTAGTGGAATGCGCCCGGGCACACACTATAGACCCCCAAACTGATATCTTTCTCTTCAAACTCTATGTCTTCATTACAAAGTTCTCCGATTACCAGATCTTTTTTTGGTAGAGGTTTGTCTTGAGAGGTACCGATACCTACTTTCTCACAAAAATTGGTCCGTCCGGATTAGCCAGGCCAAATTGTAGTGCCGAAATCGTTTATGGCTGCTGCGAGCTTGGCCTTGCTAATTTACCTTTTTCTGATTGCCTAATTGGGAAAGGATCATAGATGGGATAGGTAGGCTTGAACTCTCAAACTAGATAGAAAGCACACTCTCTCCTCGATGCTATACAACAAAGGTCCACCAAAGACGTAAAAAATACTTACATAGTCTGACAGCAAAGTGAGGAAGATCGGACGAATGAGGTGCCTTGGATGGAAGAGAAAAGGAGGGTGGCCCGAAGCAAATAACTCTCCATCTTTTGATGATGACATGAAAGCAGTAAGCATCTTATAGCATACTTCACATTGCTTTTCTTCTTCCTCTAGCCAATCTACTTAACTGGAGTAACTTCTCTACTTCTATGACGTAGTTGATATTTTTTCCAGTCTTACGGCGCGCGCATTTAGACTAGTCATTTCTGAGTGGTCCTACTTCCTTTCAATGAGGCTTCATAGCCGTATTTACCAGCCCCCCAATGTGAAAAAGTTGGGCAAGCCCTATTTAGTTAGATAAGGCCTGGCGCTTTGAAGTAGTAGTTAAGGCGAGAAAAGGAAAGCAGCAAGTAGGAAGCGATCTACCCGCTTCGCGCCTTGTAGACGTGAATATCCATTGGCATTGCCTTTTCCCAATAAAGAGTGTACCTCATTTACTGGAAGCTGAAGTCAGTGGGTCAAAGTCCGAACGTTGTGGCTGCAAGAACTAGAGGTTTATCTCCATGACTGGAATAGAGTTCTGCATCCATGAAATGTTGGAGTTGCCTCACATCCTCACGTCTTTCCTTCGCAGGTTGGTTGTTCAAAATAAAGAGAAGAACAAAGCTCAGTTCGTAAGAAAGAAGAAAGATAGTGCAAATAAAGAAAGCGGAATAGAAGTTTATGGACAAGTATAGGTAGTTGGCTAGTCAAGGTTTTTCGAAATAGCTAGTTACGATAGGCTAGTACTTTTTTCTAATAGGCGAACGGGTTCTTTATGCGGAATAGGAATAGGCATTCGAGATAGCAATGGTTTTCAAGTAAGAATTGGTGAATTTCCCTACTAACAATAACGCAATGTTATCGAATTGGGTATTGGGGTGGGTCATGTGCAAAAGTAGCGCGCTGGAATCTAACCAGCACATGAAGCAAAGAAACCGATCTTTTAGCTACTTTTTTGAACCCGGTTCAAAGCGTGAGCTGCTACATCTGGGGATCGGGTCGTAAAACCTCATTTGTCAAACGGTAGCAACAAACCTTAGGATCACTTGCACTTTTCTACCTACAATCAATGGAAGACTCCTCTCTAGTCTAAGTCATATAGTAGCTTGTAATTGTTTCATTCCCCGTCTAATACTCGGTTATGTACCCAACATTCACCCTTATCCGGTGGTTTTGGCCTTTCTTCTCTCTTCTTTAAGCTTCAAAGCTTTAATAATAACCAATTTGAGGTGAAACACTTTCCCTCTTTGGTGTTTGCTTTTTTCTTTTATTATTTTCAGGATGAAATCCCGGCTACCTTCTTACGTACGACTGAACCTCACTCAGTAGAAATACTAATTCTGAAAGTCATACTGTGTCTTTTTATGTTGATGGAAGGGGATAGCTTGAAGAAAAATGACCCTGGCCATAAACTACCTTGACCTGCACCGCCTTTCTCTATCTTTTGCCATTTAGTTGAGTGTACACCGATAGAAAAAGTGACTGGCAGCTTGCCCTGCTTACTTACTATGCGCCCTGCCTCACACTTCAATGCCACCAGCAATTAGTTTATTTTGGACTCGCGTCCCTGCTTCTTGCTCGCTCCCCTGCACTAAAAGAATTCTTTCTACTCAACTTTACTGGACAAAGGGATAAAAATGCGTAGGTAGTGAAAAGCCTAGTATTAAAGAAAGAGTGCATCTTTAATATGCCCATCACAACTAGTGTTGTAAGGAGCTTGCTTGCGTCTACTTAGTGCTTTCACAAATCAGTAGCTCTAGGTCGACTAGATCTAGAATCCTTTCTAGGGTTTAGATTGGCTGTGTCGTGTTGAGTAATAATCGGTGTAGTCGTCTCCTGTTTCCTTGATAAATTCTGTATTTTTTGAATCGGATCCTTGAATACATCCGCAAAGGATCGGAAGTTCTTGGAAAGCAATGTTCGTAGACCTGGTTCTTGAGCGCTATTTCTTTATTTTCCGGCAAGGGCAACAAGGGGAAACAGAGCAAAATAAAATGTTGTTGGAGTGTACCGACTCAAGTTTCTATGAGTAGTGACTTTTTATCAACTTATCCTTCTATAAAGAAAGTAGTGCAAATAATGCACAAGATATGCCCTACTAGTAGGTCAGATTGGATATAGTCAGCGTATATCGTATCTAGTCCCCTCTTCCTCCAGTTCCTGCTTGCTATTAAGGGCATCCCTAATCTTAGGTAGCTGGTACAAGCATTGCCAAATCATGTAGAGGGTTTACCACTCCAATTGCCTGGCAATGAAGCAGTGGCTGAGCTGGGACCAATCAATGGGCTGAGAACTCTTAACTAACACAGTGGAGACTAATTAGACTGAGATTGAAAGATGCAAATAGTTAGGTTAACGTTTGCTTCTTTCCTGGATGAGAAACCCAATGATAAGAAAGAAGAGCAATTGTTGATTTAGCTGGAGAGTCGTGAGCTTGTGATACATGCTCATTTGGACGATTGGCAGAGTAACTGAGAAAGAGGTGTCATTCCGCTTTATTTGGCCACGTGATTTCTCTGTAGAAATTGCTGTCTACTGACATGTTCTGTTGTGTGAACTGGCCAGTCTGATGCCTGAACTGAATGATGGTTTTGGCCCCTCTGAGCGCTGCACACGAACAGCCGTGGGTGTGTGAGATTAGATCTCACACGAAGTGGAGGTGTCTGCATGAGTTTCTGATCGGATGGAATTTCTTAGCACGTTAGATCGACATCGAATTTGGGAAAACACGTCTAGAGGATAAGATATGAGGCGCTAGGAAGACAAAGAGGTGGAGTCACGGAGGAGGAAAGAATCGCGCGCCGCGACTGTTAGCGTTCGCCTTTCCGCGGCAAATCAAATCCCCAATCCACCCGGACTCCGATAGGGAGGAAAGGTGTCTATTACTATGTTTTACCTGCTACTTGCCTTAATAAATAATAAAAAAGTCCTGTCTATATTCTTTCAATAGGAGAGACTACTCCACTACTTAAAGGGGATCGAGACTACTTCCAACACTCAGATTTGGCTTAGACTAAAGCTACAATCAACATTTTCAACTAGCAAACTCTTATTACTCGCACGCGTACTACTACTGCCCCTGTCTTACCTCCTCCTCCGGTCTAAGAAGAAGAGAGCTAACACCTACTACCAATAAGATAATTCTACTTTTGCGAGGGCGCTAAGCTTTGGATGGCGAAGCGTGGATCGAAAAGAACCGCCCATTCGAGCTAGGTAGGCTTGGTCGATAATATCCCATTGGCAAAAGAAAGAGGGAGAATAGCACAAGCACGTACACAAACTGACCACAGTCACTGCTAAAGTCTATCACCGGAGCCGAGGGTCCGCAGGAGGTACTGTGTTCGCTGATAGCTTATTGGGCGATCTTCGCTTTTCTGCCTGGAAGATTCAGAATCTTTCTGCGGGATCGAGATATACTGCTAGCAGCAGCTAACTTGTTAAGTCATCAAACGAGTAGTAAAATGAGCCAATAGAAGACCCTAACCCAGTAAAGTAAGAAATAGAAAGCTCTTGCGGGCTGTGGAGGCCCATGTGTTATATTATACTATATTTTATCGTTCGTAGTGGATCTAGCTCATTCCCAATAGCTGGATGGTATGTGAATCCGGGTGAGAAGAGATAAAGCCTGGGCCAGATTAGCAACATAACAAACGAACTAGCAAGTAATCAAGGGGAAAGTTTCTGGGCAAATGCTCTCCGAAAGTCTTGGAAAATCGCTTGACCCAGCTTTTGTTCGTAACATTAGTAGTTACTCACTGCAAGAAAACGTATGCTAGTGCTAACGCGCAACGAGCGAGTAACGTAGCCATGTTACAAGCATATAATTGAGCGCGGCGTGCGCTCGGCCTAAGCTTGTTCGTTACGAGCATAAAAAGCGAGTGTTTACCACTGCTCTATCAAGAAAGAAGGGCCTAATACTTTAAAAACAACAGATTGGCTCTCAAACCTGAGTGGTTACTTTCAGTCTGGGCGACAAGTCAACCTAGTCCTTCAATCTTGAGTTTTATGTACTTGCTCCGTCTGACAACACGTTTCTAGACCCTTATATCTAACTACCCGGAAACCCACTCACTGGCGAATTGGAGAAAACTCACCACTTGCTAAAGTGCGTTGTCTACTAGCAGCTCAAGTTACGTTTTCCTATATATTATGTGCAGCGGGTGGATCATAAGAGTTGTTGTAGAGTAGTGCATGCGGCAGGATATGGACTAGAATAGGAGTCGATTAGTGTGAGGAGTACTTCTCCCCCACCCTTCTATTAACTAGGTATAGTATGGCTTCCTACGGGGCTAGACCTTTAAGCTTCACCGTATCCGAGCCTGGCACGTTTCAAAAGCAAGCCATAAGGGAGGTCCAGGAGCGAAACTAAAGATCCCAGTCCTTTCGTCCCGAGACCGAGGACATGAAGTGTCGGACTTAGGCATTGGTTGAAGCTTCCCCAGCCGAACAAAGGTACCGTCGAAACGAAGACCCATGATCGCGCAAACTTCCTCTTCAGTCAAATTGAACGCTTCGCGCCTTGTTGAAGACAAAACAGTCGGAATTGTCATCCCATAGTAATAGAAGGTTGTGGATTACCGTACGATTTACAGATACAAGGCACATTGAGAATAGGTGCATGAATGGCGTGGATATGAGGGCCGAAGCGAAAGAAAGGGGCTTCCAATTGCTCGGAAATTCGATGCTATCCCCATTGCTTACCCGCAAGGCTTAGTGCAGGCGTTCACGGAGCTACTCAACAGCCTACCCGGCATACAAGTTCAGAGTGGTGAATCACTAAACTCTCGGTAACCCTCAGAGGTATTCGAGGAAAACATGGACCATTGCTCGGCACATAATACAACGGAGTGCCCACTAAATTTATCTATCTCGTAGAACTTTCCTTTCTAGTCTTGCTCAGACTTCTCCTCCTTTAGACTGTCTAGCCAGACGTTAGCACAAACAAGAGGCAATAGTCCCCAAAACTCACTAAAGGCTTACCCAGTCTGACTTCCATGGCTTTGAACGAGTGAGCCCTACTTACTGAACCCGGTACTATATTGTTCTAGGTATAAAGTGAGAACTGAACAAACTCCCCTTCTTCATAGCTAAACAATAGTAAGCTGATTCATGCAAGATAAAAGGCAAAGCAGTGACTTCTACAGCGGCAAGAGCTCAGATATAATATATATTTATGCCCCTTCACTTGGCTTTCACGCCCACGTTGCCTTTCGTTCGTATTGAGCCTTAATCGCAGGTTTCGAATCTGACTGTCTGCGCGTACGTCTCGGTTTAGCTTTTACCTGGCCTATTTACAAGGCCTACCTTCCACTCTCCTTTAGAAACTGCCTCGTTCATCGAGTAGCACCCAATCGCTGATCTATCTATAAAGAACTGGAATTCCTTCCTAGACTGATAAACTGAAAGTGAGAGAGAGAGATCTAAATAAACTCTCTTTTTAGAACATGGCATAAATCGAAAAGAAATAGGAATTGATTAGAGAAAAGAGGGCAAATATCGCTTCAATAAGCGTCTCAGTGTAGTGAATAGTGTACCTGACTGCCTAAGAAAAAAAGCACATGGAAAATGAGAGAGCAAAGAAAGAATGAAATCAGTATTGTACATCCGTTGCTTCTTTCCTTTCTTCATAATTCAACGTTGGAGGAGAAGTGCTTAGACAAAGCGGAACACAGTATTTCTCGCATTAGAAGTATAAGTAGTTCTTTCTTTTTAAAGAAGCGGGAAAGAAGTGTTTGAAGCCAAGAATTGAATTTAGGTCTGTTCGGGTCTTTTATTTCGAAAAGACAAAGAATTGCCTTTTGTGTTTGGAATCTATACTATGTGAAAGCCGCCTATCAAAAGCCAATTTCTTTATTTAGAACTTCAATCCTCACTTCTCTAAAATGAGCTTCTGCTTAATTACGATTTATTAAATAGCTCTTGCCTAGCAAAAAAAGAGGCATTTGTTTATACCTACCAAAACCATTATTTTAATGTGTTCAGTCTACCACATTAGAGTAAGACGTTATTTCACCAGCAAGAGACCGATGACGTTCAAGCAGGTAGAAGGCGTTTTTATTCACTCTTGTGGTTTCCTCGGCCTAAGTAGGCAAAAGGCGGAGGAACCACTCCACTAGCCCCAAATGATAATGATTAAGGTTTAAAAATGCGATAACGAGACTGCCTGATCCACGATCCAAAGCTTTTTTTTCTACTATCAGTATCGCCTTCTTGGCCCTGGAAATAAGCATAGTCCAATTAAATCTCCAACTCAAATTGGGGATATCTGGCAGCTGCTTTCTTATTATTCATGCTCAAAAGACTTCTTCACTGAGATATGTGAAGGTGCGTGCAATACTATACTTGTTATGTTAAGCACTTTTCGATCTGGGAGGTCAAAGCAAAGCTACCGATGCTCTCTGGCACTCAATCGCTAAGCCAAGAACTTAACTTGCGGGCTTGGAGCTTAGTGCGAACGGTGAGCCGGCACTTCCCGGGGCTGGTCAAATGGTTTATTTGCACCTGTGGTTAGCAAGATAGCGAGCCAATAGACTACCCGACCGATCCACTGTCCTCTAGGAAAAGGCATTCTCCGTTGTGGTCATTGGATCGAGCAGAGAAGCGACATCTCTGGCGCCTAGGAAGGAGTCAAAGTGAGGCTAGTGGAAGCCAGCTTACAAAGAAATGTTTCCATTGCGTCAACCAATTCCATAATTCACTTGTCCAGGACAAAGATATCGCATTTCGGTCGACCATTGCCTCCTTTATCCACACCTCCTCCCTCCGTACCTTTGAATATGATACCAGATCCGGGAGCTCAAAACTTCGGTAACTCATAATTGATATGCGATTGGTCGTTCTTCCATCAATGTTATGTATTTCGGTGAAAGATGCCTGCGGTTGTGAAATGATAGGAAGAACGCCTATAACACCTTTATCGTTCATATAGTCAGAGGTCTGTCGCCTCCTACGCCTATTGCCTCATCTTAGTCAATTTTAAGGAAATCATGCCGAAAAAGGGTAGTTAGTTTCAGAATTCCCCAGAGAGGAGCGAACAGCACCCTACTCAATGGAAAGATGCCAGTGCACCCAGTGCGATATCTGCTTTGTTGATTACCTCACCTTTATCAATCGGCGAAGCCTCCTAGCATAGGTTTTTTATCCATCAAGAGCATCCCGCTTTGAAATAGGTGTTTTTCCTCTTGATTTTCCGAGAAGTTTGATGCTGGATAGTGGGAAAGTGACACCTTTGCTTGCGCTATCCATTGTGGTCCTCGGATCACACCCCTGGAATGCTTTGCCCGCCGACAGAGAGCTATCAAACAAACCTGCTTTTACTCCATCGTTGAACCAGACGGAGAGAGAAAACATACGCGCAGATCTCCCGTGCTATAGGTAGCCTTGTAGAGCAGCCTTCTTTATCATCAGCTGAGTCAAGTTACTTGTTTTTATGCATATCAGTGGGAAAGTGACACCCTCAAGTGCAAATCCGCGGGGACAACGTAGGCACTCTCTTCATACGTCGTTTTCTCTGACCTTTCCGCTTGTGTCTGTCCCGCCCTTTTTGAGCTTTCTTTTGACTTAATAAAGACTGGAATTGGTCGGCTCGGTGTAGAGCTGCCTCGTATCCGCCCGGTTAAGTTGGCCTTGTTTTCTCCTTTATTTCCTCTTTCTCTTGTAACTGGGGCGATGGAGCACAAAAGTGAAGAACGGACAACAACCGGTATAGCATACATGAGTGATGGCGCAAGCCGGGCATAATGTGAAAATGAATCAAATGATTCCGCTCGATGGATTGGATCCTGTTCAAGTTCCTGCTCAATAGAAAAGGGAATTTGCTTGTTATCAAATGGAGGGTTATCTCCGTCTTGGTCTTGACCGAAGGTATCTTTCCCGTATGCCTAACTTGTCTTCTGTTTCTGTGAAGTCAAGCTAAGTGCAACGCGTTATAGTGATTGATGTGCCTACTTACTCTATCTATAGCCCTTTCTTTTGCTTTGAAATGATCAACCTTGATCTCCGCCACAAGAAAAGAAGAATAAACAAAACCGTTATGATTAAGTGGAAAAGTTGTATCTGAGAAATCAAATGATTTATTTCGACGGTTGCATGACCGTTCATTTCTGTCAGTTCAGCTCTCTACCGGTTGACCAAAAGTATGATCTAGCTTTGTGCCAGGGCGAGGTAAGGATAGGATCCATGCGTAGGAGAACTTGTTTCAGGATTTCGGTATCCTTCTTTTCCCCATAAACAAGCAAAGCACGGGTTTTGTGATTGTTCTTGGAATAGCATACTCCGACTCGCATAAATGCAGCTTCACCTGAGTGTAGAGTAGAGAATCGGAAGACTCCGTTTTGTCTAAGGCACGTACTTCAACTCATGAATACGGGGATCTTTTTATCCAAGAACTATCCAGCCGATTCCTCAGGTGGAATTATTTGATCTTTTAGCTTAGAAAGTGCTCTTCCGCAAGCTCTCTTTCAGCTAAAAGCTGGTGTGCTGGTGTTTTATCATATTCGAAAGGAAGGCTAGCTATATGCTTAACATATGCGAGTCGATGATCCTATCCGCTTTACCAATCCTACAAATAGATGTGGATTCTCTCCTTAAGGAACGTATCTCCTTATGCAGGAAGTTTACCTAATTGGATTTTCTGGAATGAAAGTCAATCATAACCAATCATTAAAAGATCAGATCCAATGCCTGATACTTATAACAAAGCTACAATTAACAAACAAGTGTTCTATTGATTGGCTTACTTCTTACAGTGTGCCGCAATTTCGAGAGAGAGCCTACCAACTATAACCCGGATGGCATGAGGTATGCCCCCTACCTACCTTCCTTTTACACTCAAAAGAGCGTCAAAGAGCGTCAACGAGTTCTATCCTAGAAGAAACTTCTTCTTTATCAGCAGGAGTCCGCCTCTTAACTTGAAATGCTAGGATCTTTCCTCTCATTTCATCCCAGCTTCCTAAAATAAAAAGATCCAGTAGGAAGGTCTTAACTTATATTCATTTTATGTACTCGTGTGAATGAAGGTACCCTAAACTCTCTAACCCCTTTCTTGTTGTTACTCTTTCCCAATTGACAGAGAGGAGACATGAGATCTTAAGATCAGATTTCCCGGAGACAGAAGGACCATGCATCTTGACTTGCATAAGGGCGTAGCGAAAGACATTGACATAATTATTTAGTCAACGAGCCCGTCTACCCTATTCATCCAAGCAAGAGACTTATTTCCGAAACAGCCTATTTGTAAATGCAAACCGGGTTTTGGTGTGCTTTACAAGATTCTTTCATACATATATAAGTAATGGTTCGCCCAGTTCTTCCTTCAGATGCTCTTTCTCTGGCGGCGCATTCCTCTCTTCCTCTAACTGTATCGCTTCCGGAAGGAATCTGGTAAGAACAGACGAAGCTGCTACTGCTATAGACTCTGCAGCTCTTTCCCTTCATATTGATTTCTCACTGTAGTTCTATCTTATTCGTACTCCTAGCTCAACGCTTTGGGTTTTTTGTCCCATTCCTCCTTCTGCACCACTTATTCTAGAATTGCATTCCCCGGGGCGGGTTTCACTGATGAACAGTGGCACTTCGGTGTCACAACGCTCTCGCAGCAGGGCAGGAGGTGACGGCATGCGCGTTGCGATCTCACGAGGCGCTCTTTCTTCAAAAAAGTCGATTTTGCTAGTCCAATTCCACAAGATTTATGACTCGGCTCCATTGTTTGGAAGCTCCGATGTTTCATTCGCCCGGAAGGATCAACCAGAAAAAAATAAGGCGTCAAAGATTTAGATCTTGGGGCATAGTGCGTGCCGGCCTTTCCGATCTCTATCTACCAACAACCGCTTCCTTTGTGTTCTACTTTGCACTGACACACAATTCACCACCATTGCAATGCCAGCTCGAGCCTCACACCATGCCAACTGGCTACTTTATTATATAAATATAGCAAGCAGGCCTCAGATGCGCAAATAAGAAACACTACTACAAATAGTTTAGTTTCGGCGCGAACTCGCAAACATCACTAGTTCCAATAGAATAATAGAAAGCCGTTCGTCAATTCCGTGTCAATGCTCCCTTTTTCATTCCTTGTGGTGATTAGGATCGCCCTCTACTCTACGTCATCTTGCATTTCCTCTGTCAGGAGCTCTGCCTGCTCTGCCTGTTGGACCAACTTAAAGATATGTCTTATATACTTAAATCTCTCACTTCTACCTTTAGGCCTACTCTTTATTGCGCAGAGGCACTTAATCTTGTGCTTGTTTGCCAGACAGTCATCCATTAGCCTGGTCAAAATCCCTTCCTCTAGCAAGGATTCTACGCAATAGTAGTGTGATGCCTTTCCAATACATAGAGAGTTGGGAATATGGTTTCATTCTTTTCATGCCTGTAAAATGACTCATCAATCCTCGTAGGCTGAACTTATTTATGGGAATTTGTGTTAGAAAGCCAGCAAGATTAATTACCGAATGTTCGTCTTCCTCCCATCGCTGTTCCCACTTCGGTCTGTCCCACTCCCTGCTTCAACCCTACGGCTCTTCCGTGCTAGCCGGTGTGCTGCCCGTAGCCTTGAACTGCTGTTGCGATTGCCCCGCTTATTTCTGGCGCTTTTCTGGTTCTGGAATGTTGCCTAGCACACTGTGGACCGAACTCTTCCTCCAGTTAGTCTCATCCGCTGTTGGCAGCTTTGGTACGAACGGTACTAGTTGATTGAATTCCTTACCCTGCTATTCTCCTACCTTGCTTGAAGAGCTTTCTTTCCAGCTGAATAAGAGAGGTTGCTATGTCTCCAGTGCTTATCTTGGGACTGGCTAGGAAGGGTGCTTTCCACGTTAAACGATCCCCCCTGGGAGTAGTTTCCCCATAAGGAAGTACCGGCGGATGCTGCCCGAATATCCCGGCTTACCCACTTAGAACGCTATAAACCTCCCAATAACATAAATAGGTTGTTGGCTTTCTTATTCCTGTTCAACTCGTCTTCCCAGAAAGATTGGATTCTTGCTTTGTGTGCTCGTTCAGTTGCAGTTGAGAATAGAGCAAGTTAAGTTTCACTTTCAGTTTTAGTTCAGTCAGTTTGACCTAAGCCAAAGACAAATAGAAATCTTACTTCAGTTGCTCTTTCAGTGCGCGAATGGTTTTCCAACCAAAAGTTGCAGTTTGAACAAGGGCAGGAACTGTTCTAGCCTAAGTTTCTTCTGACACTGATTCCTATGCACCTGCCTACTTAGATCAATATGGATGGCACCTACTTATCATTCCAAGTAAGGGGGAAGCAAAAGTTCAGAGATGGATGCCGATCTGAAACCAGCTATCTTTCCACTTCTATCGCTTCCTAATAGGGCTGGGTTGTGGGATGAATAATCGTATCCCCCTGAGAAAGCTCTTTAACAGAGCTGTACAAAGGAAGTCTGCACCTTCCCTCTTATCCGGACAAGGCAACAACTGCTTTTCGTGCTGACCCAGAGGAGCATGCACGGGAGTCGACCGGACCACCCCCGCGCTCACACCTCTCTATTCTTCTTCTTCTTTTGCCCCTGAGCTCTTCTAGCCTTCATTTTCAAGAGAAACAATGTCTCAGCATCCTCCTCTTCTGTGTCACTTGCTTTAACCTCCTCTTTGAATTACCTCCTCTCCTCGTTCTTCTCTTGACTAACCAAACCCTCTACACTCTGCTCCTTAGCACCTGAGATCTACACAGTACTGGCATCGCCTACTAATACTGTTGAGGGTTGCTGTACCACTACCAATGCTAGGCTCTCCTGCTCAACGTCGAATCATAGGATTAAGCCAGGTCTAGCCCACCTCTCATGTATTTGAACTAGTGTCGTCTTCGCTTGGTAATATTAGAGATTTCAGGGAATCAACTTAGTAAGCATATGCCTACTTTCTTAAACCAAGGGTGAAACTACTGGCTTTCCTTCTCGAAACTAGACTTCTGCTGTTGTCCTCGAAACCCTCTCTTCCCCGAAGAGAGTCTTTCTAGGGTATGGTATTCTAATCCTTTTCTTCCTTGCCAATGCTTGTTTCTTTTCCTTGCCAATACCCTCCAGCTTGTCCTAACCAACCATAGCCTTAGCCGAGGAGCTATCTGACCTAATATGACGCTTTGGGGCTATCTGATTCATTTATCCGATAAGACTTCTACACCTCGAAACCCTGCCCGAACAAGACGGTCTTCCTCTATAAAACTAGAAAAACATTTCTCTTATTCGCATTTCCTTCTTCCTTGTTGACGCTGGCCTACCACCTACTTCGGGTGGGCTTCAGTCCAACCTCCTTCCAGACAGCACCCCTTGCGGGATGTAGGCTAGTGCTAGAACCGATTCTAGCAGATAGATCAAGCACCGAGGTTGAGATCATTCACCTCCTTTATTTACCTTAACACGCTTCTCTTTCTTATTCTATAATTAACAACATTCTGGGATATCTTCCCTAGTCACCTTTAGATTCGATTCTTCGGTATCTTCCGCCCCACCCCTATCCCTTATTTACCAATACAACAACAGCAATACTATTTACTTTTGCATCAGTGAGCCGTCCCCTCTTTTTCTTTACCAGTCTGTTCTACCGGGGAAATCTATTGAATACAGTGATACCCAATCCAGAACGAGCAATGAATCCCCAACGACAAACGAACAAGGGGCATTTTCGGGGAGTAGCCCCCTTCAGAAGAAACTTCCTGGCACATACATTAAGGGAGCCATCGAAAGGCTAATAAAACACCTGAAACGGGGACTACCCGAGCTAATGATAGAGGCAAGAACACTTTCCGGCCAAGTCCCATTAATTGATCATAACGCTATCGTGGAAATGCAGCACGGACCCGTATATACAGAAAGGCTACCCGAAGTATGAAAAAAACAACCGCCATAGAAAAGGAAAGATTTGTAAATGAGAAATAATAGTTGCACATAATAAGATCTGCCAGAACTGGGTGAGTGGAGAATGGCTCCAGCGAACTTCCGATAAAATGATCGGAAGCGTCGTAAAAAATATCCTCCATGGCGTCTACAAAAATCTCATTTTTTTCAGCCTCCATCTGCTGAAGTTGGACTTTGATCGCGTACCCCAACCGCTCATAATAGGCGGATATGGGATCTTTTGAAGCATCATAAGCCCATTCCGGTTGACGCGTATCTCCCGGATCCGGAATCCCTTCAAACGCATGTAACGCGGTGAACTTCTTAAGTACGGGGAGCTCCTCCTCCGTAATAGTTTCTTTCCCCATAACCAGCCGACACGCCTCCCGAAATTCTTCCTCGGTAAACGATTCGACTTTAAATTTAAAAGGTATTCTCTTCATTTTTTTTTCGTTTTGATTTCAAACCTTATCAGAGAGGGGCCACTAAGGCTGGATGGAAAGAGAGGAGTTAGAGAGGAAAAGCATTTTCCAGGAAAAGAACCGCTTTACAGCACCAAATAGGGGCACCCCGCTTACCGCTTAATGTCAGACGTCTTACTTTACCCGTTTGGTACACAAGACCGAGATCAAAAGGGCGTTAGCAAGAGCGAAGAGAGCCCCTCCCTATAAACACTGGATCCATGTGAAAGCCACAGTGCAGCCTAACGGACTCCCCTCCCTATAGAGCATCAGGCTGAACGCTAACCTCTTGGGGCCTTACCAGCAGTAACGGGGTTACTATAGAAAAGTAGCTGGGTCGGTTCCACGAAAAGCGATAGGCACATGTACTCGCTGGGAAGGAGTCTCGTTAGAACTATGTATTTGCCGTATCAAAAGTGAAGTGCTAGAAACAAAAGCTGAGCATAACCCCGGTGCAGATGACAGAAGACGAAAGCAATTGATACCCCAAAGGTTGACATACGACAAAACACACAGTATTCTGATGACCTAACGCACTGAGAGGGTCCATCCCCGCGGGTTTGCGCCCAGCGAAGGGTACCTCAAACAGATTTATTGCTAATGTGGAATTAACCACACTAGAAGCGTATGAGTCACCGAACATGGTGGCCATGCAATGGTACATTAACCTTAAAGGGAATCTATCCGTAGCAACAGACAAATCAATGGAAGCCATATACGAAGACCCAACAAGTCGACGTAAAGGTTTTCCTTGATTGAAACTTCCATCCATTGGCAACAACCACAACACAGACATCAACCAGTCATGGACCGGCTTCAGTAAGCATTGGTTTACGAAGTTCCCAATGGCGAATATTCTCCTCTTAGCCCTCCCTTCACAGGATTGACCAAGACGGCCAAACCTACACATGGGTCGAATAGCTTCCTCACATTCAACGTTGGCTTTACTCGGCCGAGACTCCATGATCGTAAGATCATTAAAGCACTCAGCTTCGTTCCGCGCGTCAAACGCATATCGGATTCTCTCCAACGAAAGCATTAAGGGTGACATCTGGTCTCCCCTTGAGTGTATAAACCTCAGGTTTGAACCAAATGCCTTAAGCTCCAAAGGGAGATAGACATAAGGACTAGCCTCCATGCCTAAAACTCGCCTAACAGCATAGTTAGGTAACGCCTTCCAAGAAGGACGCCATCTAATCCCTTGTTGAAGGGGAATTTGGGTCACCTTGGGTAGGTAGCGTTGAATCAGGTCTGGGAGATCACGGACGAATAACTCGCTAAAGTTACTCACCGATTCTTCCTGTTCCTTTGTCAACGGCGTTATTATAGTAGAAAACGTCTTCTTTGACACTCTCGGTGCTAAAGGAATTACTTTAGAAATCGATAAGGCCGAAAGATAGAGCTTCACTATAATATCGGCCCTCTCATCTCTCTTACGGATCATCTGACGATGAAACGAAGGGACGATGGGAGGTAACCCACACCTAGTGAGGGATATAGGGAAAGGCTGCAGTCGTAAGGTGTCACCACCGTAATACTGCTACAAACAGGTCGATGCATACTTACAATAAATACGAACATGCAACCAACCCGACTTGCGTCCCATCCTATAAAGTTCTCTTGCCAACAGGAAGGAAGCAATTCCTAACTCCTTCGACATCCTAGGGTACACGCAGAAGGAATCCGCTTATTTGTTAGGAAGTGAAAACGTGCCCTAAGCTTGATCCAAGAGCTGATTTCTTTATTTCAAACCGTTCGCCTGTCCTGATATTCTCCTAGGTAATGGCGCCCGAAGATGCAACCTAGTTCTCAATCTACCGTTCCCCCTCGCTTCAACTCGATTGGCTCTCCCTGTGGGGTCCCCTTTTCTATGTTAACCTAACCATAAGAAAAGAGAACAAAGCTCTGGCATGTTGAGCACCCAGGCAGCTGGCACCCCGAATCCTATTGCTAGGTCGGGTCTGATAACGTGACCTGTTCCTTCCGGGAACATCCGTTTCTCAGTCGAGTCAGGGCCGACTTCCCTTCCTCAAGGACTGACTAGCTTGGAACCATACTCCCTTGACTAATCACTTGCGTTGATCAAACCTGTTGAAAAGCATCGTTTCGAATTACTAAGATCGTCGATTGCCCACATCGATCGCACGTAGCTTTATGTACTGGAAGTATAATTGAGACCAAATTGCCTTTGTCATCCTAATGTCTGGAGCTATTAATGCGATGGGTTTTTTGGTTGAATCGGGTGTCCGGCTCCACGGTTACTAAAGACGATTAGAGAGAGTAGGGAGTACCGTTCTAGAATGGGTTGTTTGAGGGAGGCCATACATCTTCCTTCTTTGGTTGAATGGGGTCGCAAGCAAAACCCGAAAAGATTCCACTGCTGGCTTGAATTGTCCACGGGAAGACGTGCCCTACAAGCTTCCTGGGCGCACCTTTCTTCGATACAGAAGATTTCAGAAACAACACTAGGCAAGGAAGAAGCAAATCAAAGATTTCTTTATTCTATGATAAAGTTCGATGGTGTCAGAAAAGTCTACTTTTTCGTTGGCTGTAACTACTAGTCCTGCTTTACCAACTGGCTCGGGAGCTGCCCACTTTTATACTAGGTTTTCACTACCAGGGACTGGCTCGGTAGCTTTGTTGGGTGTCGCTGGGTAAACTTCTCAAGTAGTAGGCTTTTATGCTTGAACTAGACCTGCTCACTCGTAGCATTCAATGGCTGGAGCTGCTTACTTGGCTGGTCCTGGGGCATCCGTTTTATAGCCTGGCGGGGCTTGGAATAAGGATCCAAAAAGCTGACTGGCTTACGTCGAAGGAGCTCTTTTCTGCTGGTAAGCTTGTTGATTCTATTTCCTTACCCAGTATGATGATATTGAATTAAAAGAATAAATAAAAGAGCAACCCAATAACATGTTTCTATCCAGTCCGTTATCCTACTGGACGTAACAACTCCCGAACTCTACCATGTTATCTCTTATTTTCTTGCCTTGACACAAATGGTTTAGAATGAAGTACGTAAAGAGCTCGGCTACCTAAAGGAAGATATTTTCTATTCCCAGGACTAGAAAATATCTTACCCGTGAAGGGGAGGAAAAAGGGAAAGCTAGTATTTGAAAAAGGGTATAGTAGCTGGTATTCGGATTGAGCAGTGCCGTAAAAGGAAACCGTTGTTGTTTTGTTTGCCCCATATAGGCATAGGGGTAGCCGAGGAAAACCTTACCGTTGTACGAAAGGATATCTATTTGAGAAATCAATATTATAAAGATAAAGCAGTGGAAAAGAATTGAATTAAGTTAATACATTGATGTGCAAGGAAAGCATTCAATTCACTAAGCGAAATAGAGCTTAAAGCAAGCATGGGGTTCATCGCTAAGGAGATCCATTAGAAGATAGTTCAAACTGGCTGTACTAAAAGGAATACGCCATAGAAACGAAACGAGGAACTCTCCTATGATAGTTATTCCTACTATTCGCATTCGCATCTTCTTCTTCTGCTTTCTATGGATATGCTATTTCTTTAATCCGCTGTTCTTCGCTTGATTGGTTCTCTTTCTAAACTCTGTTGTCTAGGCGGCAAGCTTTCCTCTCAAGGTTCGCTTCATCCTTTTCTATTCTGGTTGGTTACTCTTGAAATACACCAATAGCCCCTCACCACAAGACACGAAACAACTCCCCTAACTGGCAAGCAAGACAGTCCTATAGACCAAGGTTTCAATTCGATTTCTGGTGGTTCGACTCGTTCATCCTCCCTAGCCAGAGCTAAGGGATACGGGTGATAGAGACGCACGAGCAGATCGGTGGAAGCCTAAAAAGTGTCAATGTGTCATGAAACCAGATGAAATAGCGGCTGATTCTCCTGCCATCCCGACCTGTTGGCCATACCGTAGTGTGAGCACCATTATTAGAATTGGAGTATCTCTTTCAAGCACGCACATAATGGACAGCGTGGGAATACCTACAATAGGGGACAGCCCATCATAGACCACAGGAATCCATACCCTCGCGGAAAGCTGTGAGGTGAGGATAAATACAAACAATGATAAGGATAGCGCGGGATAACCTTGTGAAGGCACGCAAAGAAAGTAAAGCTTAGTTCGATAATGAATAGAGAGGAAATGGAATTCGAAAGAAGGGGATGAATTGGTTACTTGGCAGCTTGACTTGCTCTCGGCCTTTACTAGGCTAGCTTTTTCTATATGTGATAAGGAAAATAGGCAGAATTGGGAGTGCTTCGCTCTTTAAAGGAGTTTAGCGTGATAGAAAGGTTAGCATTTTTTCTGATCGATTCTCTGGGAATAAGGAGTGCGCTGGGTATTTTTTTCTCCGGATGATGGTCATGCTCACCTTTGGTACTTGCCCTCTATGAGCTCCGACACCCAAGAATCTAGGTACTGAGAGACCTCACAGCTAACCTCATTCCTCGCTTCATAAGCACATTGTTTAATTACCCTTGATTGTGTTTTTAGACCTCTGGCATCCAGATCAACGAAAATGCTCATCTTGTGGCTCTATTCTCCTGTTCTCCGTTTGAATACTACCGGGTAAGGTGGCTCGGTGAGAACATAACTAGCCCTCCCGTCAGCAAAGTGAAACCCCCTCCTCTAGGCTTGTTACAGTGGTGGGTGATGCACGTCGAGACCCAATGAATTGGACTTGATCATCACCATCTGCGCCCGCATCTTTGCTTGCACCGTCCGACTGTGATTTCTCTGGAGTGTCAAAGATGAGATTAAAGCTTGGCATTTCAGACTGTTATGCATGGAACTTTGTGGCTGCCTTTTTAGTATTACGCGGTGCCTTCTTTCCAAGGTATGGCGTATCTTCGCTATTAGGGATTGCAGTCTTATCAGAGGGGTTCTCGGCGTGCCATGCGTGTTATCAGTTTCTGACTGGGGTGCCACTGGTGGGGTTAGGATTCGGGGAGATCTTAGAGGTGGTGAAACTGCTCAGAGAAACCCTGGTTCATACCTTTAGTGGGTTCAGACTGGAGTTTACGTCCAGGGAGATTTTACGGGGGAGGAGCGCCACTAAGCAGACTCCTGGGAACCTCCAAGTGCTGGGTCTACTTGTTGCTTTGAACGAAGAAAAGGGGCAATTGAACATTGGAATTCCCCTTCGACGTTGGGGAAACCGGCTCACAGTAGCTCTGGGTCGGTTACAGAAAGAAGGGCAGGAATTCAATCTGACCAACGGCGCTTCGATTACTAAGGGAGCGCATCAGGCTCTACTTATTCTACGCCTTACAGGCTGACCCGAAAGAGGATAAGATAATTTTTAGGTTCTTCCAATAAGCCAGGCAGGCGAAGGGCTAAAGTGGTAGTCATAAAGCTACCTATGAGGGGTACGTTTTCTGCCATTATGCTGACATATAAGTTATCCAAAGGAGAGTTCGAAAACGCGTATTATAAGTAAAATAGTAGAGTTCGTGGCTACTGCCAAGTTCAAGTTCGTAACCGCTAAAATCACATTCCCATGGAAATGATCAAGAACTTACTTCTTTTGAGATGGCTGTTCCCGAGATCCCACTTTGTGGCTTTTTCCTTCAATACATCATTTGGAAGCTGTCGCATATCTTGTCCTCAGAGAAACCTAAGCCCGCCCTTGTGTCACAGCATGTCTTAAAAAGAAGGGTACTAAAGCAAAGTTATGGGTCTAACTACCGGTCATCGACAGAGTCCTCCTAACCAGCTTATAAAAAAGATATGTGAATCAACCAGAACAAAGTGTTAGAGAAGCAGCAAAGGAGCAGTCTTATTACCTTTAATAGTAGAAATGCGAGGACTGATTCTTGTTATTCGACAGGCTCATCCCTCTATCTACAACAACTCTTATCTCTGGGTTCTGACCCTCCTTCAACTGGGGATCAATCTGAAAGCGAATCCCGTTGACCAACTCATTGGGCTCGTGAATCCACCGCTGAAGCTTCGGAATTAGACCTAGGGTCACAAAAACTTTCTCGTTCACTGGAATCTAAAAGTGAATCAAAATGCTTAATGTGGTTGGGGAGGAAAGCTGCTTATAAGTCCTCCTCTTCTCTCGCCAATAGAGTTACAGTCCAGTGTTCTTGAAACAACATACTAGGCAGTTGAGAAAGAATAAAAAAGATTGGTCACCTTAGGGCGGAACTTACGGATTTGAATCGTTTTAGTCAGGAGGATACCCATGCCCAATGGACTGAACACAAACTTAATCTTGTTCTGGTCGTTACAACCTAGTGGTTGGCGCCCTTGCAAAGCGTAGTGCTTCTTTATCCAATTTGGACCCTATACTTTCTTACTTTCTAGCAATTAGGTAGAGCCTCGTCCAGGCTGTTTTAGAACGGAAGTCTCGTAGCGACGGTCAGATCTTCAATAATGAACTCAATGGGATCTTCCACCATAGTATGCTTTCTGCTCCTGAGGTGAGACATTGACAATTGCCCCTTCTTTTTAGTCAACTTCGGGTTCGTCAGGTAGTCACCGCGCTCTCAATTTCTTGGACTTGAATGCCTTGCTTCTTAACCACCTTGAGTAGAGTTGGGGGATACCAGACCATGTGAGGCATCATAAACTTGGGTTTTCTTTTCTGGAAAGTATCGTGCAAGAGAGGATCAAAGCTATCGAAAGTATCAACTGCAACGCCAAACCTTTTGGATTGAGGGTCAGGAGAAAGCAAATCCCTCAAAGAGTTGAAGTTGACAGCCGTCTTTCAAGTGGAGGTGCAACAAAGAAAGCCATCCATCTTAGCAGGAAGTATGTCTATCTACCCTAGGAAGTGAAGATTACAGGTACGAATTCACAAGTAAGGAAGTGCCTAAAGACTAATTGCTGTTTTCAAGGATCGCCGAAGAGCTTGATTCGAGAGCTGGGAATGCAGCATCAGATATCCATTCATTTCATCAGGAAGCACGCCTATCTGTCCAAGAAAGTTAAGATCATAGATTCAAATCGGAGCGGGGCAAGTAAGCGACAGCTTGCAGTTATTGAGAGCAGGGTCCTTAGACAGCATTGCTTGGTTCATCGCAACCACTGTTTGATTCTATGGCTATGTAATCGAGGCTAAAACCCGCTTTTCAATAGGTTGACGATAGATCACAGGCACCTAATTGTTCATTCCGGAGCTCGAGAACGGACGAAAGAACAAGTCGAGCGAAGCCCGATGAAAGGACAATAGAGTAGATTCGCAGACTCAGAGAGATGGGATTGGTACAATCAACACGAGGGTTTGCAGGTCTTTCTTATGGAAGTTTCGACTGGTCATGGATTTCTTTGTCTACAACAGAAACTGGTAATCGCTACCCAGTACCTTCTCTTCGAAAATAGGCACGAATTAACTCGTACATAACATAAAAAGTGATGTTCACTAAGTTAATAGATCGAACGAACTGTTGTGTTGCGAGCGAAAACCAAGAGTTGGGGCTTTTCTAGAGAGGGAAGAAGAGAAGTTGTGTGCTCCCTACAAAGCCCGTTAGACCCACTCATGATAGATCACCTTACCTTCGAAGGCAGCCAAACATGCCTTCTCGTTTCACTAAACAGGCCTCTCAATCCGTTTTGACGGTGGTACCCATTCTGCTAGTGCGAAAGCTGTTCCCGTTTCTTCGTGATCCGATCCGGTATCAGCGGATACTTGCATTTTACCGGGAAGGGTTGAAACAATGGAATGCAACGCAACAAGAGCGTATGTTAAGTTCTATAGTTGATGTGATGCGGCTCGATTCATCATTGCTCTCACAAAAAAGAAATGTTTTCGGTTCCCTTTTGACTCTCAAATTATCATAGAGAAAGATGTTCTGATTCAGTTCTCTCTGAAAAGGAAGACGGGGCCCTTAGCTTAGGGACACAGTAGTACCATTTCCATTGTGCGAAAGGTCGTGTCCTGGTAGCCTCTCTGCTGTAGTAAGATGAACGGTCTCATTGCATCAAACAGTCAATTCTTCCATTTCGTAAATTGTCAAATCGAGATTGTGTGGGTGTTCAGTCTACCGCTCATGTTCACGTTCTCAAAATAAGGCTTTTCGTTGGAAACTCCCACGCCACAAACAACAAAAAAATATCCCTTTCTTTCGGGAGCAGAGCTTAAAAATAAAAGATGGGCAATTCCAATGAATAACGACGGTCTTTTTAGTTTTGTTGTGAATAAGGATGGTGTTATCAGAATGATTGCCGATAACGATGGTCTTTTTAGTTGGAATGATTTAAAGAATGATTTAAAGAGCGTGATCCAAATTTATAAAGGTTACGTGAACTTGTTGAAAAGAAAGGTCCCTCAAGCAGAAATAGACGCTTTTTTTTAACCATTCTTCTTCTCGATAGCCAGATAGCATAAGAATATTGTTACTAAGAAAGCAGCAAATCCCTTCTTTCTACGAAGAAGCTAAATAGACTTAAAAAAAAATTACCTTGCAACAGAAGTTTTTTTTAGTAGTCCACTTTGACTGATAGATCCCAGATCTTCAATTACCAGCCCCAAAAGTGCCACCCTATTTTGGTAAAATAAGATATGCGTAGCGCTTCATATGAACATGCCTCTATCAATTGAGAGGCTCTAACTGAGCTCTTGAATGCTCTTAGGCTACCGTAACGAGAAGAATGAATTCCGACGCGAGCATTCCATCTTACAGTAATCCCTTCCTTTTTCCCTATTGATTGATTATCCGATTTGAACCAACAATTCATCCTTATGGAAAAGAAGGGATGCTACTTTCCGTGTCGTGTCGTGCCACCACTTGTCCTTGTACGCGGTAAAATATATAGTATGCTTTCTATGAAAGCTCGTAAGATCCGCTGACAAAACAGAAAACCATTTCACTTACGGCGGGATGAGAAATCCAGATAAAATGTTCCATGTCAAATCCTGATGCGACAACTGCGGCTATGTGAAAGTTCAGTGACATTGCAACTGACATCATCCCGTAAAGGGTGTGTGGTATAAGAATGGTTCAAAACATGACGAAGCAAAACCAAAGAAACTTGGCAAAGAAAACCTAGAACTAGGAAAGCTAGCTGTAGAGAAGATGGATTCCCAGGAAGCTCAGTGTGAACATGCGAAAAACTTCACAACTCAAGCTCTGTTTACTGGCGCCTTGGATCGCTTTACCATTCACTTCGTGGAACTCGCTTGTCTGTCGCGTCGTATTCCTGAACCAAACCTGGAATGAAGCTTTAGCAGGCTCCTTTCATGTCTTCCACGTCACCCAGCTACTAGTTCCCTCTTTACGCCGTTCCAAGCTAGCTTGTGAATGAAGGATTTCCTGCGCAGTCGGAATATTAAAATAAGCTATTGCTCATTTGATGAAAAAGATTTGAAACGCAGACCTCTTAGCTTACATACAGACTTCGCCAAACCAGGCTGGCACCTTCTTAGCTTGCTTTGCTCGCTTTCGGGTAGGTATCTTCCTCCTCGCCGGGAAACTAACCCAAAACCTTCACATCGCAGGAGCGGATTCAACTGCCTTCCGCCGCCTTTCCTTATGGCTCGTTCCGCATGCTGTAATTCAAAAAGTCAGACTTTTATGCGTAATTTTCATTATTCATTTCATTGCTCGAAGCTGGCTCTTCAGGTTTTCCTAGCGTATGTAATGTCTGGCCGCCCCTTCCTTGTTCAGGAATTCCTGGCCATGGGCGGTATTCACTTTATATCGCGTTCACAAGCTTCTTCTGGCGTACGTAATGTGAGGTCTTTCCTTCGCTCCGCTACTAGTTCTCCTGGGCCAAGATTGATTTGGGGCATCATGTTCAATTGTGAGTTGGACAGTTCGTTCCGGATCTGCATAGTCAGAAAATCTCGTTCCAACCGGTCATGAAAGTTAGTGGAAGTGTATGACTGCTTTCTTTGTTAGGTGATTGATAGACTTTCGTTTTCCATAACTCTCGAGCTCATTCATCGTAGAAAGCGTGCATTGTGCTCTTCCTATCGTCGTATAAAGGTGTCTGTTTTTCAGAAAGAGAGCAAAGCTGCCAGAAAAGTAGAATGCCGTGAACAAGGGTGGTTTAAAATCGTGCGTGAACCCCAATTTCCACTCAATGCGATAAAAGCGGAGGCCTCTCTCTCCGGGCTAGAAACAAAAACGAAAGTGCTTGCATTCCATTAGCTAGAACCCGACAGTCGAAGGCGTCTAAAAAAACTGGTGCGGGACTGATCTAGAAAGATTCAATGAAGGAACTGGCCTTACTGAATGAAAATATAGCTCAGAAAAAATAAATCACTGTACGATACGGAATTCCCTGAAAGCGAGTATGGTAGAGACGCCTTCCTTGGAAGGAAGAAAAGGAATCCTTATAGCTTAAAATTCCACTCCTTGCACCTTCCAGGTACCCCCTCCGATACACAGCTTTACTGATTATGTTCTTACCATTAGCAACCATAACCACTATGGGAAATGTTTGTACCAGCTTGGCTTTGATTTCTTAACCTAAAGTTTCCTTTCCCTCAGAAACCAGCAATTCCCAGATCATAAATCCTATTTCCAGCTCCTCTAGTTTTCTTAAACCAGTACTGTTTCTTTTTCCAGCAGGGATATTACCGAAAAAAGGGCTTCCGTTCAAAGCAAAGGATCTCTCCTCAGACTAATAGGAAGAAAGGATCTCTCCGAGGTGGTGGGGATACCATAATTGAGAAATATCATGTGCTTTCTTTATCCCGAGATCCGCTCCTTGGCCCGGCATCGCGATAATAGTCCTTGGCAAAGAAGCAGGAGCCTTTCACCAAAGAGAGCAAAACAGTTCTGTAAGTGGCAGATCAAAGCCTGAAGTAAAGTGCCTGGTTGTCTTAGTATTCTAAGTAAAGCATTTCATTCTCCAAGCTTTCAGGATATCTCTTCGTTAGCCTTTTGAATTCAGCTATCAGTGTGAAGATGAGCATCTATCTTTCTTTTAAGGATTTAGTGTGTGTGCTTGTTCTTAAGGGAACGTGCAAATCACCCAATCATATCAGGATGGATCCAATGGGTGTGATTTTTGTCTGTATTGATCACTTACCTACGCTATAAGAAGAAGGGCGTCATGGAAGAGTTTGGTGTCCAAAGCCACACCTTCTTTCCCCCATAGGAACAGAGGTCAGGAGCTGTCGGCAGGGCGCTGCATTCAATCTGACTGATGGCTCAAGATAAGTTGGAGACGTACTTTAGATAGATAATTTATGTATTTCGCTATTTCGAATACCAAAACTCAAGCAGTGCTAATTTGCTAATCCAAGCCTTATCAATAATACCAACACGCCGTCTGATCCAAGATTAGCAACCTCTCTTTCTCTCATAGAGAGAACCTCACTGACGCATTCAGGGCTCTGCAGTTGAAGCGTTCCTACCATCCATATATAGGGAATACACACCGTCGGCTTGTCGATCCGGGATCGCCCAGGATCGGGTGGAAGGTCGGAGAAGCCAGTCTTCAGTGGTGCTTCCTTGGCAGGCGGATAGTAGATCAGAGAGGCAGGCCAGTAGAATATGGAGTGGTTTTCGTTCTCTTGTTATTTTTTTATGGCTATAAGTCTTTCTGTCTTGGATTCGTAATGTTTGGCCATTAGGTTTGAATTGCCTTCTCTTTCTGTCTTGGATGTGAATTCTTTTACTTATCCTAAAATTAGGAGAGTCGTTGATATGGTCTTTCTTGGCTTTGGCTTTCAAAGTGCAGGTTGAAAAGAGTGCTCCATATCCATATATGTGCTTGGAGGGAAGGCCACATCTTTAATTGTATTCTTTTTGAGGTCATCCTCTTCAGCCTGTGTTAGTAGTGCTAGTTTTGAGTTTCTTTTTCTTCCCTACTTAGGGGTTCTATAGAAAGGCTTAGAGGATCCTATAGTGTCAGTTTATGTTGGAATTGCTTTGCTCTTTTCTTTACAGCTTAAGCAAATAAGCTTGAAAGAAAGTGCTTTTATTTGAGTTGAAATGAAAGAAGAAATCGTCTATCTAGACAGAGTATGTGTATTATTCGGTCCATGCTTGCCCTTCTAGGCCCTTTAGATCTATATCTATCTTACTATCGAAAAGGGTTTTAGGAGGAGCAGAGCAAGTCGCGTTTACAGCCAGCAGTTCTTATGGGATAGATTCCTTTTTTAAAAATACTGATGTGACTTTGATCAACTCATTCTACTCGTTGATTGCCTCACACGCACCTTTAGTTTACTTATCTTTTGAAGTGGAAATAGCAATAGAAATAGGAAGACTATCATCATTGCCGGAGCTATTCCATTCCCGCGTAACCCTTGCTTTTCAGGGGAGGAGGTTCACCATCAGAAAGGCATGGGACAACAAACTCTCTTAAAGCTTTCTTCGAATAAGTCTTTCTTAACCGGCCTTTACTTAGTTATTATCCTCATAAGTGGTACTTGAGTGGGATTTAATACAATACAATAGCTAGGTGGTGAGTGACGTACTGACATTTATGTGCTGACTGCTAACTTTACTAGAGGATGGATTCTCCTATGAGAAAACACACACTCCTGGGATGACTTCTTTTCTTTCTTCTGAAGTCAGTGTGCTTCTTTACCAGGCATAACATGATAATTCCTCTATGGCGTGTGCTCCTTTCCTATGTAATGACTTTCCTCCTTTTTCATGCCTCGTGCGCGTGCATAAGCTACGAGTTCCCTGACCCACCCTAGTTCATCGAATAGTGAGACTGTTCATTTTTTTTTTTTTAATGAGGAATTGACAACTCTTCTTTTTTTTACTTTATAGAGAGAGAATTTTTCAGCATTTACAATTCATATTAAGCAATAAAATAAGAAGAGACAGCTACATGAGTAGGCGAGCATTCATTTGAGCTGCCTTAGTTCTTCACAAGAAGCAAGCCCCTAAGATAAAAAGTTGTAGTGGGTGTCCTCTTTCCAGATGCGAAAGGCTTCTTTCTCTCTACTCTTTCTAGTGGAGATGCTAAAAACAAATGATTGAAACCTGCTTGCCCTCTGAGGCTTCATCAAAGCTTTCTGGTTACATATGCAAGCAACTATACTGACCCTCAAAATGAACAATCAGTCTATGCCTATCCATTCTAGAAATTGAGAATACAAGTATATGACGCCAAACTTCTCATTACCTATCTGCGTGATTCATCAACTCTTTGAGACAGACGATAAGACTCTTTCCTTTCTTCAAGCTACTAACCTCCCTTCCACTCTCCCACTAATACATTCAAGCACGAACTCCAACTATTGGTAATGCTTGCATCGAGATATTCGTAGAGACTAGCTATAGCCTTTGTGAGTCAGTGTCCTCATTAATTAGCCAATGAATTCACCACGCACCAGGACAGTAAGGAAGGATAGCTACATTTGTCATGCTTTCGTCATTACAAGGGACCTTCCAGTTCATTCAATAAATACAATAGAGTTTGTAAACTTTCTCACTATGGTTTGCTTGGTCATGACCTTGTAAAACCAAGTACTAGTAAAGGTACAAGGCCTTACTTAATCTTATTATGTGCAACAGCCTTATTCAACCTGAAGCTCTCATCCAAATGTTCGTGTGTTGCTATCGGATCGAAATAGAGGTCAGGGTTTGGCAAGAATGCTGCCCTTCGAGAAGTCTTTTTATGTTGGTTCAGTCTCCTTTGTCTATTCTGAAATCTGGTTACTTTTATACAAAAACTATATATTTTAATGGTATAGGCAAAATCACTATAGTTGTATCAGTCAAATCATCTACAGCCGGTTAGACATTTTACTATACTCTACGCGCGAGGCTATTTGCCTTACTTACCAAGCAGGGGATGAGCTATTCATGAGAGTTTGGAGAGTCTATGTATCCATTAGTTTAGCGTATGTTTAGTTACTCGAGTAGTAGTGGAATACTTATAGCCTTAACATTACGAATGTACTAGGATCAGTGTTGCCAATGAGACGGGTATCTCAATCAGTAGACAGAACCTTTATGTATTAGTCAATTCTTTCTATGTTTATTGGCCGGCTATACCATAAAGAGAAAAGTGGCAGAGAAAGCAGCCCTTAGACCAAAGCGCTTGAAGGTAGCAGATATGGAAAGAGTTAGTAATGCTTAATCTTGACATGTGACATATGCGCTTGAAATAATGAAAGTGTTTGCTTATATGGCACTCCTATTTCAGAACTTTCTAAGCTGTTGTTGGTATAGTGAGGATTCCTTTTGAGCAGGTAGGAGTACTGAAGGTAGGAGTACTATGGTGATGAATGATTCCTTTCTTGATTCTGTGGTAGCAACTATGAGAGTGGAGAAGATCAAAGTTATGGACTTTCTTAATATGTCTAGGTTTCACGGTATTCTTATGATGAAACATATTATTGCCAATAGGCATGAATGAGTACTGAAGCTATTAAAGAGAAAAGTTTACGTTTATGAGTTTGAAGTTCTGATAGCCTGCCCGGTCTTTCCTACTTTTTTGATCTGGTGTGATCGACTTGTGGAGGGAAGTACTCTTAATACGCGTTTCAAGAACAACCCAGGGAAAGAAGACTGGTGAGATATGGAATGGAAAAGGTTGGAAAAAGGGGTACTAATAAAAGTGAAAGGCCAGCCTTATAGCTAAGAAATTGACTTAATAACACGACCCCTTACTCAGTTTGCCTTACTCGAAAGAAGCACGAGCGTCACCCTAGCCAGCATTCTTTGGATTTAGTAGAATCCAAGCCATCTTACTCTTAGTAGAGGTCAATTCAATGCTCTAATAAGCTTGCGAGAAAGCCTAAGTGAAGTTCAGTCTCTTTTTTAGTCTGTCTCTTTTCAGTTTTTAAGCAAGTGACCATAGGGCAATGGAAAGATCTGATACGGCGTTATAGGCCTTGTAGGTTGCAACTCCTTCTAAGATAATAAAACGTAACCACGAGGGAGATTACGAATATTCCAAGCATATACATCTTAGGCCAGTAAGCTAAGGATAGATGAAATCCAGTAAGACAGCCAGAAGCAAACGAGTTCTCAAGTGGCGAGATAAAGCTTTGTATAGCTGCTGTCTTTTTCATATATACATATGTAGAAAGGGGTATAGCTGAGGAGTTTTGAATTCGAAGAGCAGGCATATTGAGAATAAGCGAGTAGTTTGTCTTGTTTCAGTCCGTACAAGAAGAGACTTTAAGGGTTGCCCAAGAAGGGACGGGCCTATCTATTGGTGGTACTAGTTCCCCGCGGGAGGGGCAGGATTTCGGTGCCGTCAGCATGGGTCCGGCTATCGATCACAAGGGTCTAGATACGGTCTCGAACGGAAAAGTATGCTACATATTGCTCTGCTCCGGTTCCCTCTGCTTACACCTGGTCAATTCGTTGATCGCCCCTCTTATTTCTTATTTTCAAAAGGGCCCTGCTCTCGTCTCTGCTGACGAAGCCTTTATCTCTATCTCTGTTATCCTCGTACCTGCTATCTCTTCGACTGATAGAGTCTATGCTATTGGTGAAGCTGGTTCTACCTCAACAACAGGATCTGCAAATGGATTTTCAACTAACAGCCTCTGCTTCAATTTGTGATGAAAGGTCGACTAGTTTTCACCGAATCTTCAATTACGCACCGGTAACTTTTTTCCATTTTGACCTGTTACGTTCAGTTCTGAAGGCTAAAAAGTTTACTTTCCGAAGGCCTAAAAACAATTATTTTCTAACTAAAGTGGAGAAAGCGGAACCTTTCTTTCCCAGAGCGCTGTAAGCCCTTCTGTCCCGCTTTGGGCCTTCTACCTGTCGAACGAATCCAGACCCTGCTTGAAAATCCGCTTCAAACGAGGTTGCTAGCCTCCCATTCCCTCACCCGAGAATTGCATTTCCTCTCGCAGCTCTCCTTTGCACCTCTCCGGACAGGTGTCTTCTTCTCGACACTTCCTCTCCTTCGCACTGACAAGGTCTCTCTTACAACCTCCTCTGTCTTTGTTTTGTGAAACATCGAATACTGCATCTACACGGCCATAATTGTTGTCTTAGTGACAGAGGCCAGTCCCCTTTATGTGTTCGATAAGATGACGTTGAGGTGTATTGTCTTGGTTACACACACAAAATCCATGTATTTGCAAAAATGCCTAATAGATGTAAAAAACTACTAACACTACCGCATATTCTAAATTGTTCTATTGCCCCTGCAGTGTGAGTCTAAATTGGAGGGCGTCAAAAGGTGTTGCCTCTATCCCTCTTTGTGAGAGGTTGAAGCCCTCTCTCTGTATTTCAAAAATAGACTCAACTACTTGCTTCTCAAACTGTTGTTGTTTTAATTGTTTTTTACTTGCTTCTCAAACTGTTGTTGTTGTAATTGTTTTTGAGCTTGAAACTCTTCACTCTGTTGTTGCATCCGTTCGGCTAGATCTGCTTGGATCTTATCCATGGATTCTCTCATAGCTCTAACTTGCTCCTCAAGTTGTCTAGATCGGGTCTGAGTTCCTTCGTTTGCCATGATCGAGCTCTGATAGTCTAGTTTAGCAAAGGCCCATGCCAATGCCATAGTTGTGACGAAAGTACTAAAACAAGTCACAGATGCTTTTAGAAGAGTCTTGATTTCGAGAAGGTAGTTCCGCGAGAAGGTAGTTATTCTTCTTCCGATAGTCATATTGATTGATTCGAAGAGACTAGAACGATACACATTCCCTGCATTTCTGCCAGGAGGAAGAAATGGATGGTGGAAACGGATGCACGAAATACCAAAATAGGAGCAACTTATTAAATAGGGCTATCTATACAGTAGGTCAAATAGGATCAAGTTTTGCCAATTCCGAATTCAAGTACGAAAACTAAGAAGTTGGCACTTTTAACACAAGGAAAAGGGAGCCCACATAAAAAATCGAAAGCGAGTTGGTGCTTGGGAAAGATACTGGTACCTTTAGACTAGGGTCAATAATGAATTAACATTTATCGATTTTCCTGGCTTAAGGCTTTCACCGCAGTATTGTCTTATGCTTTTGCCAAGTATAGCTCTGAAATCTGTCTGATTTGCCAATGAATCATGATTTCCCTTGCTTTTCAGATAGCCTTGACATGAATGAAATGTGCACTTGACCGTTATCCCTTGCTTTGTCTCTCTCTCTATTCTTATCTCTCAGAACCCTAGACCATGCTATACAGGCTACCCCTTCATACACATTACCTAGTATCTCCTTCATTTTCTATTATTTAATAGCTTTTAATGGCATACCTCTCTACTCAAATAGATACTCACTAGAGTCTATTTCCTATTCGCTTACCACCGGTATCTACCTTTCTAGTAGCAATAAATAAAGCCAATAATGATTATTATTCAATAAGCATTCCTCTTGTCAAAACTTGTTTAGCGGTGACTTCTATCGATCAGGGTTATCCCATGGATACTATTTGTATTTTGACTGTTGAGTACAGGGAATTCCATCCTAGAAACATAGCATCTAACAATATAGTTTACTCTTCCATTCTGATATGAAGGAAGGTGTCATTAGGGTTAAGCAGATAGGTAGGTTCAAAGAATGGGTGAACCCGACCACTGTTGGGCAAATGAGTACGAGCTGTCTAGCTGTGGACAAGAAAGGGGGTACTTCGAAGAGCATGAATACAGCTGGCTGTGCTCTTGTAGTCATACCCTCGGTAAGAAGATCCTACCCAAGGACCAAGGATAGCGAGTGAACACTCCCACCATAAGCGAGCTAAGATAGTGGAATTCAGTCTATGAACGCAAGCCTAAAAGTAGAAGCAGTGAATCCTGTCTAATAACCACGGATGTAGAAAGATCTGGTGGAAGGCCACTGGATGGAGTAATATCAAAGTCAAGTCAAAGTTTACCAAGAGGTAAGCCTGAATGCTTTAGGTTCGCTACGATAGTTGTTACTCACTGGGTGGGTCAACTAGTCATGGTATAGTTGTTTACATGGTAGCTGGTTGGTTCGACAGACCAGAGAAAGAGATTCTGGGTCATCCCCATGAGCTGATACTGCTCTTGTTTGGATCGCCTTCTGGGCAGCTAACTAAGGATTATCGGGATTCATTCCAATTGTGGGTTGAGAAGGATGGCAAGCTGGTTACTCAAATTGGAGATACCCTGCTCTAGGAATGAAAGGCTTCATCACACCGGAACGAGGTAAAGGGCTACCCCTTGACCGAGTGAAGGCGAGCCTGGATCCAGAGATTGATGGATGATGGAATGGATCCCTGTCGCGAGGTACCCATTCTAACCATGAAGGGTAAAGGAGCCAAGCAAGCTATCAGGCTGTGAGCAGGAATCAATCCTGAAAGAGAGAAGGGCTAGTGCTCTCTGCAAATACTGGATATGATTAGCCGAAAATAGGCTTTATCTGACCAATCCATGCTCTGAAGCCATCTTTCTAAACTCAGTTGTCTAGGCGGCAAGCTTCTCTTTCTATTCTATTAAACCCAGCTTTATCTAGGCAGTTTGCTTACTACAGCCCCTTGCTTTCCCTCGCTCTACCCTGCCAGGGCAGAGCTCTGTCAATCATTTCATTTCATTTCTGTGGTAGAGTGGATAGCGTGGCATAAGGCCGTATGTATTTCATATCAGTGTGTTTGTACCTTGAATTCCATTGATGCAGTTCTAGCTTGTTTTCAACATGTTCTAGAGTTAGTTTAGGTTCCAGCAAGTTATAGAGTTCGTTTTGGTTCCAGGTGGTCATCCCAACTAGTATTAGCTATCGAAAACCAGTACTTACCCAGCAGCTTCCTCCTTTGATGCTTTCTAACCGATTGAATTCCTTGCCTATCTTATTCTTTTTCTTTGCTTCTGGTCCTTGTTTTCATTTCATAACTGCTTCCATCTCTGGATCCGAGCTCTCCCTTCGGGGATTGAAGAATATCGTAGTTGAGATAGGACCTTTTGGCACAGTACAATATCGATGTAAGATGACCAATCAAGACTGCTTTTGGGAAGTGAGACCAGGCTAGGCTACCAATGAGATCCCACTCCAAACGGTCGATTCCTGTTCAATCAGTCAAGACTTCCTTACACTCTCTCGCTAGCTTATCTACTAAGACTTATACTCTCTCGCTAGCTTATCTACTAAGATAAGAAAGACCTACTGAATGATAAGAAAGACCTACTTTGCTTGTCCGAGTTAAAGCAAACCTAGTGAATATTGCTTGGATAGCTACACCGAGTTTCTCAAGATAAATACAAATGATACCATTCTTCGTTCGGGTTATTGCTTTAGCTTGAACCCTATCTTCCGTGATTCATAGATCTATCTGGTTCCGTGTCCTCAACTGCTATCATTCCTGTCCGCTATTCTGGTTCTCCTTTGCCCTGCGGGGCTAGTCCTAGTTCGAATCCGAGCTATCGATCATTTCTGGAATGTAGCTATGCGCCGTTCCTTGTCCTAGTCGAGGGATAATCCAGAGAATCCGTATCATAGCTAGTTCTGGGTTCCTTACTTGTTCTAGTCATTCCTAACCTTCCTCAAACCTCTCATCCAAACAAGAGAGATTCCTGAACTACTGCTTGAGAAACAGCTACTACTAGGAACCGTTGTCGACGATGAAGACGAGCTAGCTCACTTCCTAAAACCTTCCTGTTTCCTTAAGCTAAAACCTTACCTGCTTCCTTAAGCTAAAACCTTACCTGCTTCCTTACCCGATATTGATTAGATACTTTGAATTGGGTACACCTTGCTTTGAGTTCGATCCTCCTATTATACCAGTGCTTTTTCATGGCTATCCGTGACTTATCTGAACCCAGACTAGGTATAAGAGATCCTTACACTCTCGAGCCAATACTTTAAGTTCTTCAGCCTTGGATGGAACGAGCTATGTTATGATGCTTTCATCGGCCTCTCTTGCGCAAACAATCCACTCAAGGGCACTAGTTATGTCCCTCCCCTAGATCTAGTATGAAGCTAAGAAGGCCAAGGCAAGACGAATCGACCGAAAAAGAGGCCGCCTTGTTCTCCTAATTAGGTAAGTCTGGCTACTTATTAGCAAGATTTGCAGGCGAAGTCACTAACTAGTCTTCATGAGCTTGTAAGGATCCCATGCGTTGATCAATGCTCAAGGAAAGGAATGAGGAAGCACCTTTCTTTTATACTCCTCTATGATGAACCATTAAGCATAGCTCCATGCTCTTCAAGTCATGTATCACTCCTTTCTTCTCCCCAGCTAGCTCTCTTCCTCCAACGAGTTATCTTCCTAACCTGCTTTCTATCTGAGGGTTGTTTCTACACACTGATCCGCGTATCCGACCTGGCCCTGCGGGGCTACGGATTGCTTTTCCTACCAGGTTCCTAACCACCCTATCCTTGATTGACGGTCTTCGTTGCCAATGAGAAAATGCATAGATAATGAGCTGCGCCTCCTTCCGCCGTGCTTCCTCCGATCAAACAGCTACCTAGGCTTCCTCGCATACTCGGCTTTATCTAGTTTAGGATTGACTATTCTCTGGTGGATTATCTGGTGTCATAGTAGGAATCACCCCTTTCTTCTCAGATGGTATAGATCCAGTATATTGGTCAAGGCAGCTTGCTCCAATCATGCTTTGTTTATTGAATGAAGCTCGTAGAAATGTCCGTTTGATTGCTCCTCGGGTGCTTCCTTCTTTCAAATCTAGATTTCCTAGAATCATACCTTCGTCCATTCTTGGCAAGCCTTCTTCTCTGATGGTATAGATGAAGACACCGGATCCCCATCCTTAGCCAAACCTTCAATTCAAGCTAGGGAAACAAAGGTTTCATCAGAAAGGGATGGATGGCCTCCACTCGGGCTTGACCTCTCATTCCGTGGTGTCATCCGTGCGTCATCGCCAAGTGTGTTACTCGATTTATCCTCTAGTCATTTTTACTCCCCAAATACATTCCTAAGTTGGTGCGTGAAAGGATTACCTAATCTTGATTGATTGAAAATCATCTGGTGTCTTTCTCCGATCATAAAGAACCGGATCCCTATCCGCCTCCCCTGCCTTGGTACGAACATTACGCTCGGCTTTCCTTGCTTTTATCTGCTTGTTCGCGTATCTTTCCTAGTCCTCGGCATATTCCTTTCAAAGAGGATCGATCAGTGTAAGTCCCTATAATCTTTATTTTGATAGGCTAGCTTCAATACGTCTGGGCCAAGGGCTTGAAAATCCAATATCCCTTCCTCGCTCCGCCCCTCATCCACAAAGCTTACGAAAAGAAGGAATTCCAGATAAGGGAGCCACTTCGTGTGTATACGTGGAACTACCAAGTCTGAATTGGGCAAATAGACGAGAGACTGTGCATCAAAAGTATAAAAAGAATCTCAGAGGAGGACCGAAGAGAGTAAGTGATCTTTTTCCCTAAGCTATAAAACAGGAGTAGTCAATCCACTTGGGATACTTTCCCGCTGTGCGCCTCTTCTTTCTTCCATTGTTTCATTTTATCCCGCTCACTGCCCTTCTAAAAAGAAAATGCATTCCTTCGCACTGTGCTTTACTTTAGCTCTTATAGCACTCTTTTCCTTAATGCCTGTTGGCTCTAGCACTGTGCTCTTTGCTTTTAGTCTCGCTCGGTCCATCCTAAGAGATCGGCATCATACTAAGGACTGTGTCGAGCAAGGTCCGAAGGGATTTGAATTCCACCGATTCCCGGGTAAAAAGGTTAGTGGCAACACCACCATTCGAAAGAATGAGCACCTGTCATGCACGAAAAGAGCAAGCTGGCGGACTGATTTCGCAGAGGACCAAGAACCTAAAATTCCCCTCCTGCTGATCCCGGTACGGAAACAGAAGTTATCCGAACCGAGCACTTCCCGTCGACAGGAGAACCCGAGTGAAACCAGATAAGAGTTCGCTTTCGAAAGACGACAATGGCAAGTCTCAATCAACTGTCATTAGATCAATAGTAAACAGGAGATTGCTTTGCGTATCACGGATCGAGCACACAATAGAATGCTCGAACTACACTCTCCTAGCATCAGGCCTATGGTCCATCCAAGGACAGAGCTGTAATCAGCGCCTTTCTCAGATCTTCAGATAGACAGAATTCGTCGTACACGCTTAGCCATCTCGCCCGAGGGACCCTTCCCCATAGTCCCGGCATTTCTAGTTCCGGCTAACCAAGGCACGAAAGGACTCGATCAAGACCTAAAAGCCTCGAACTGGCATTCGAGATACCCAAAGAAAAGGATGTTTTTTTTTATACAAGAGCTCCTGCCTTTCACTTTCATCGGAACCCAGTCTTGTTCGAGTCAATCTTATTGATGGTTAGAAGCAGAGTTCACGCTTTGCTCTAAACTGAGGTCTAGCCAGTAGATAGTAGAGAGGAGGGCTAAATCCAGGTTAATGTCCCGTCGCTCAATCCATCTATTTTTCTTTCGCGCTAGTGAACTTTGGCAGTTGGAGGAGGGAAAGGAGAATACTTTTCTTACGCAAATAGAAAGTGCGAACAAAGTAGTCAACTTACTGAATCACCAGTGCTCTCATCTTTGTCTTTTGAATTTCTTTCGATTTTCTTAAAAAATAAGGAATGAATGGAGTTAGGAGAAAGGGTTGAGCTAGAAAGGCGGGAAACTGTTTATGAATATAAGAAGCATCTTCCCAAGTTGCATCCTCTGGTGCTGCATTGGACCATTGAATCAAGACCTGAACTTGAGCATGGTTGCCACATCCTAAGTGAAATCAAACTTCGTAGAGAGAGATCATTTAGATCGTTTAGAATTTTCTTTTCCTTGAGCACCGACCAGAGGGAGAAGAGCGAGTGATCCCTCGATAGGGAGCACGAGCGATGCAACCAACGGGAGGACAAGACAAGCCCTTCCGAAAAGCTCGTTTGCCTTTCATCTGAGCGAAGTGATTCCTCAAGGTCAGGTTAAACAAGTGAATCATCGGTTGCAAGCACGAGAGCAAGCGATCGAAAAGGAGGAGATTGTTGGATAACCAGATGTCGAAGCCAGCTTGAGATGAACATTAGGAAAGAAAAACAGTGATTCAACGTTATGAGTACCCTCCCTTAATAAATAAATAGAATAGGGGCCAAACAATTTCCTTCAATTTGAGTAGAGTGCGTTGGCTGGAAAGTAGTAAAGTCGAAGTGAACCTCTATTTCGTAAAGGAGAGATAACCCCGAACTCGAGCTACTTCATTCTCTAATAGGCTTGTTGTACCCGGTCTTGCTATTGACTCCCTAGCCAGCTCAGAAGGAATGCCTAACTCTGTTGGGACAGATTGGACAGTTGGAGCAGCCGATAAACCAGCCACAGCAGAAACAGAATGACTAGTTTCAACAAGGCGAGCAGGAGAAGCAACTCTCTTTTTAGTCGCATCCGTGGAAGGAAAGGATTTTTATATCGCATATCGAACCGGTGAAGCAAATGACTTTCTCGAGTGAAACGAATAGGTCTGGTGCTTCCGAGCCAGCAAGGGGACTAGTTTCAACAAGGCGAGCAACCCCTGCTATATGTATGTATCCAGGACTATGATGTATCCAGCTCAGTTGGAAAGCACTAGTTTACTTCCTCGCTACCGACCCAGATTCTTCTTTGGACATGCCCGACCCTAGCTTATTGGACAGTTGCAACGAAACGAGTAGGTGTATCGACCAGGACTAGTAGTTTTACTAGGTGTTCTAATCTAAGGGGTAGAATGACTAGTAGTTACAGCCGTGGAAAGATATATAATTCATTTCGGCTCCGGGCTGGCTAGTGTAACGAAAAGATATAGCTCAGTTGTCTTGGACAGCTTCGAACGAGCAAACAAGATATATATATACTATTGAGGCTTCTGGCCAGCTCAATCCGGTGCTTGTTGGTTAGTTGGAACAACTAGTAGGAAAGCTACTTCTACTTGGACAGCTCATCAGCCCTATATTCCCTTGTTCCAGCAAGCAAACAAATAGAATAGTTGGAACGAATAGACAAGTAGGACAGTGCTACCAGCTAGTTAACTCAGTTCATTCTTGACTTTCGGCTTGTAGCTTTGCTACGCAACCTCGCATTCGAAATTAGTACTTACTTGGACAGCAGGTAAAGCAGGGACAGTAGTATATGGTAGTCAGCTTTGAATTGTTCTCTGTGTAGAATGCCTATTGGTTTTTCACGAAACAGTACTATATGTGGACAGTACATAGGTATCAAGAAAGAGGGCTAGCTCTGTTTGAATAGTTACCAGCCAAGAAAAGACTACTCAAAAATCTGCTACTTCGTTTCCAAGCAAGCAAAGCGCCGCTACTTATTTCTTTCACTTCAATTCTATTGAATTCTTTTTTTCATTAATAGTTTGGAAGTCAATTCAGAAAAGCAAGCAAAGCGCCGCTACATAATCAGCTACTTCTAGGTGGTAGCTGTGGGTCCACGATCTATTCTTGTTGGTTTGGATGGAGAGCGGCTTGATGTCATGGAGAAGGGCCTAACTAAGGGCTAAACTAAACCTAGAACCTCCTATATATAGTTTTGGATGGGTATAGCAATGCGGCTTTGTTTCACAAGCTTGTTAGCACCGTGCAATTTGCTGAGAGGAATGAAGTACATGTGAATGCAGCTTTTGACAATGCGGATCGAGAAACGAACTTTCTCAGACTGAAGGCGATACGGTAAGTAAGTAAGTATAGGATGGTCTATGTCTTTCAACCAAACGACGAAGGATGGTAGGTAGGCAATCAGGTGGTTCTTTGAAAGGAACTAATCTGAGAGTCTATCCGAAAAAAAAGAAATAAGTAACCAAGGCTTTCATTAACACCTAATTCTTCTTCCGCATTGTGAAGCAGTTTAGTATTTATAGGCAGGCGCAGGATAAGGCGAGACAGAGCCGAGATATATCCTTACTTAATGAAAGTTGAGAGGGACGACGGGATAGGTAATCATTGGATTTTAGTACAGTCGCTCGACTCTAGATGTAGGTAGATATCGAGTCTTATTCCTTAGGTAGTCAGACATTAAGTGAATAGTCCTACCAGTATGTAGTGGAGGTCGTACCAGCAGTTCAATAGTAGTCAACTTCTTGGTCACCAGACTGTTTTCTCTTCATTCAGCTTGATTGCTTTCCCGAAAATCAATTTATGCCAAGAATCCTAAGAACTGCTTTGGTTGATATGACCTTGCTTGCTAAAAGCAAACTAGCCTGCTCACATTCGCCTGGAGATTGAAGGATCGCTCGTTATGAGCAGCGCGGATTAATACTAATATGTATGAAAAAAACGGACATTTAAGCATCTAATTCTAATCTAAAAATAAAGTCCAATAGTCAAATTTACTAGAAAACGAAGAGAGGCCAAGGCGACCCAACCTCTAAAAGAATAGGTAGGCCTCTATGGCTCGTTCCACTTACGTTCCAGTCGCTGCTTTAAAAGAATTCGAACAGGCCCTATGGTCAAATAGGTCTTCCATTAGGGCGACCGGGAAGGCAAGATTCCCGGCCTCAATGTCTACGAGTAGGAAAGACAAGATCTCTCGATTCATCACGTCTTTTGAAAGCAAATAAGTAGTTCCAAGAAAGAGTCCTATTCTAGACACTAGATGTGCTTACAAAGAAAGGAAGTGAAATCTGGTACGTACACCTCTTGCCCCCTACCCCCATGTGATGCGCCAAGGAAGATGTGCTCGAGCTCATCGCAAAGCAAGCGAGCAATAGCCTATTGTCGCAAGAGCGCTTCCAAACAAGCAACGGCTTTCGCGGTAGCTCGCCGTTGCTTGTTGGGGTAAAGCGCGAAAGAACTTCACATCCGACCCTGGAATCACTAGGTTTGCTCTATCGATTGACCGCATCATAGTTAGGATAGGCTGCCCTTGAACAAGGTATGTCTTTGCCTCTATATGTTAGGACGGAGAGCAGACCGCACCAGAAATGGTAAGTGAAGCCAATCGGTTGTGAACTAGCTTGTTTTTGTAAAACCATCTAAGGGGCGATAGAAAACCGGAAATCCAATCCAGCGAGTGGAGAGATTGAAGCGAGTGTAATACTTGTCGAATATAAGTAGTGTCAAAGCCTACACAGGCTTAGCTCTGCTGCTGTTTTCAGGACGAAGACGGTGATACGATACCACTCGCCAGTGATGATAAGATTCACTCATAGCATAGGTGGAAGATCCATCCCATTTTATTTATAGATTTTTTTTTTCAAAGAAAAGACGCCTAAAAATCATTCAGGGAACCTACTCTTGGTATCCTTTACCATATTCACTTTCCATATTCCCTTGCTTTAGTTCAGACGCTATCGTACTTCAGGGAAAATGGAAATTTCTATCAACGATTCCCACCCAACTCTGGAATGACTCTCCCCTCTCTCCCTTAACATATCGAAGGCCTCTTATCCGTCAACCGCACCTTAATAGCTCAGACTTCCGAGCCTTGCTGGATGATGCAGAAGGGCCAACATCAGAGGATCAATTGAATAACCAACTCTCCCGCCCCGCAGCCGCTACAGCTCGAAAGCCAACAAATGCACTTGCTCATCCCAAGCATCACTTTCCACAAATAGTACCCAACGTGTGTCCTAGCCGCCGAGGGCACTCCACTTGAGGAGGCTGTTTTCGAATCCGATCTTTCTGTCTGCCCATAAGAGCGGGACGGTGAATTACCAGTAGGGGCAGGCCCAGAATTCCATGTACGCCTATTCCACGGGCCCCGCCCCCGGGTGAGGATTAGCTCCTATGATTTGCCGATGGTAGTAGGATTTCCTATCACATTGATAGAAGGGAAGGTCATCTACTAATAGTTAAACGGAATAAGATTAGTTACGAGGACACCTGCTAACTATTAGTAAAAAAAGCAATAGTTGGGCCCTAGTCGATGTGCTCTTATTTTAAATATATAGCTTTTTGGCCGGGTAAGAAAAGGAAGTATTAGTCTATCAGGCAGTCTAATTCGTCTTCTCTAAGGTCAGGCAGTGAGGCATTAAGAAAGAGCAGCAGCGGCTTTGTCAAGCGAATAGAAAGAGCTGCTCGTCAAGCAAGGGATGGGTTTGTTTGCCTGTATAGGTAGAAGCACCGGTGTATTAGGTATCAAAAGAAAGGCATCTGGATAGGTATTTAATAAAATACTTCTTCCCTCATACTTATCTACTTCGCTTTATTTAATATGTTTATTGACCCGTAAATCGATCAACTATGAATCTCATGGAAAACCTTCTTTGTAGTAATATGAAAGCTTATCGCAAAGCATAGAAATTAATAGAGCTTATAATCAGGTCAGATATTCCACTTGCTCCTAGAAATAAGGTAAGGTTAGTTAGCACTTTCATGCCAACTTTCATCAGCAAGCACTTATATAAGTGGGGCGCGTTAACAGAGGAACTTGAATTCCCGCTGGAAAAGTGAAATAGATTCAGCACCACCATTGATCGGAGAAAAGGAAGGGGAAGCTGGTGAATAACTTAACCCATCCTTTTCTCCGATCATAAATAACCTGATCTCTTTCTTTGTCTTTCATCAAATAAGTACAATAATTGCATAGATGAGGATTCGGTATTGATCGCTAAAATGCGAGAAAAAGACCCACGTTTCTCTGTTCGTCCGCTGTCAGATCAAAACGGGTAGGGATCGGCCCAGCCTAGAACAACTCGCTTCTCATAAAAACGAATCCCTTTGTGCCTGAAAGAAATGCAAAGAGGAATGCTGGGTCAGCGTAAAGAAAAGCATGGGGCGGGTCTGCTGTTTTGTTATCTTATAGAAAGTGAACTGCGAATCGAACCAACTTGTCCGGAATATGCTCTATCGGCCCCGTCTCTCGGTCAGGTAAGAAAAAACCAAGGAATTGATCATCCAGGCGCGCCTATTCGGCTTGCTTGATAGGCTGGCGCCCCCATTTCTTGACCCAGATTCACAACCGAACCGTTTTCTGATCTTTTCTTATCCCGACCTGCGGGAATATTCTTTAACCTCTCGTTGACAATAGCTTCCGGCCATCGGAGAAGGCTATGTACTACTCATTTCCCTGATAAATCAATCGGGCAGGGAGCTCAAACATTGTCTTCCTCGCTCGCAAGGTGAAATAGCTGATTATGTTCTTGTCGCGGTTAGTCAAGATCCCGTGAGGCATCGAATTCCATTGCTCGTTACCCTTAACTAAGCTAAGCAGCTTGATGAAGGTTCCTGCGTGCCGGCTCGTGTTCCCTTCTTTAATTCATTCCTATTTCCTCTCCTGTACTTATATTTATCTTGCCTGCTTTATCCTTTCGAACATAGACGGCAAAGGGTACTCTTTATTAGTTGATTTGCTGCGCGCACTTTGACTCCCGTGCATGCTATTTTCGTGTTCATGATCCATCTTAGCCTTTTGGATTCCCCTATTGGTAGTACCCACTAGCAGATGTGTGTTTCTATGGCATAAATAGTTCCTGGACTTCCCTTTTCTTTGCACTTACTTCGACTTCGATCTGTCCCTGGGTCTCACCACTTCCTTCCTCAAGGCGTATCAATAGTAGACCTAGCTCGTAGTCACTTGCATGCTTTTTACTTCTCTTCTCTGTGTGATATCGCTATTTGATTTTCTCCATCTGCAGAAAGATGATACGTGACTTCCATTGTCTGGCTTTGATTGTGTCTGCATCTGTATTCGCTGATTCTTTAATATTGTAATCAGTTTAGTGTCAGTTTACCAGAGCTTCTGCTTTCCCCTGCGGCTTGAGCATAAGATTCGCCTTTATTATTTCGGCTTTGGCTGCCTTCATCCCCCTTTATTATTGGTGCTATTGCTACTTGCCCAAGGAACTATAAGAACCAGTATTGTTGTCTTCGTATTTGATTGTGTGTTTGCTTGTTTTCATATCATGTTATTTTTTCTTTTCATTTCGTAACACATTCTCTCTATCTATTCTGGGATGAGCCATGATTCCACTACAACCATCAGACATTCATGCTCCCATCCCTCTATCTTTGTTTCGCTAGCAGCCTCACCTCACTGCTGCTGAGGAATGGAAGAGATTGTACCAAGTCCATAATGGTCAAGATTCCACACAGAAGGGTCAAATCAAGGGCCTTAGCTTGGAATCTCCTGACTTACCTGAGCACTATTTTCTCACTGCCTGCTTGAGTTGAGGGAAGACATCAAAGACCTTGTCATGGCAATGAAGGCAGTAAGCTTGATGCATTTTATCCAAAGACATGGAGAATTTCTTATCAAATCAAAAGAAAAGAAAGAAAAGCAGTTTCAAGCCTAACAACCTTCTGACATACCCTAGCCAGAATAAGGGAATTATGGTCAAGGGAAAAATGAAAGAGCATAAGCCAGAAAATGGAAACTCTCAGAATAGGAATGAAGTATGGGAAGAAATAAGAGCCTTAGGCCTGTGCTTGACATGTGTTGAGCTACCCTGGTCATCAGTGCAAGGTGAAGATGAACATAGTAATAGGTGACAGTGAAGAGAAGGAAGATGAGAGATACGTTCCTTAGAAGTCGTCTTCAACTTTCTTCCAGGAAAGCCTTTCACCGAGCGAGCAGCTAAGCCTATGCCCTCAGACATTGATTGCTATACAGAATTTAGCATAAAGTACTTGAATATTGATTATTATTCTGAGGCTGAGAGAGCAAGTAACTTAATGAAGCAAGACTTCGAAGAAAAGGAGAGAATAAGTGAGCGAGGAACTACTAATGTTTCGAGCAAGCAATTTGTAGTAGTTGATAAAGTATCAAGTAGAGAAGTTCTTCCTAGCTTCTTTTCCAGCAAGAAAACGTATTGTTCATACGAAAAGCAAAGTACTTTCTCCAACAGAAGAGGAATTCAGCAATCAAGTCTACTAATACAAGTCTGTAGTTTGAGTAGTTGTTTTTTCAGCCGATTCTCCGAAATTGAAGACAATTATCCTCACTCAAACTTCAAAAAGTCCTTTTTTCTTTTTCTGATGTAAATTCTGTCTGTCTCCTTTGTCCTTCCTAACGCTAGTCTAGTCTCCTTCGTTCCACTCGTCCTTGCTTTTTTTTTTCTTCTTCCTATCGGTCCCAAGGTCAAAGAAATAGGTTCAGTGGTTCGACCTCCCAAAGGTTAAAGAAAGACATCGATATTAAGACCACTCCCTCCGGATGATGATATGCCCCAACCATCTATACCCCATGGTTCGTTACTCGGGAATTCGGAGAGGTCAGATGAGATAGATGGGTGTGTTCAAAATGGAATGATCCCCTTTCTCATGTTTGAATTTATGTTGTCCACAAACGAATAAAGAGTCCGAAAAGACGTACGCATAACAGACTCGGTACCTAGGTCAATGGGTTCAGTGGAGAATTGCGTATACAAAGGAGCAAGAAAACGTATGCGCTTTAGCAACAAAGCGCTCATCCCTTGTTCTTTCGCTTGGAAGCTCAATCCCCTCGCTTCTTCTTTCGCTTCTACGCTCGTGCTTTCAGCAAGTTCGTACCAGTCGTCAGTCAAGGAGGGAGCTCCAACCTCCGCGCCTAGCCGCAACCTAAACGCTGGTTCTATCCCGGCCAAGCAAGCAAGGGGAACCCGGTGGGAAGAGGGAAAGAAAGATCAGGGGAAGAAGCGGGGTAGAGGAATTGGTCGACTCATCAGGCTCATGACCTGAAGACTGCAGGTTCGAATCCTGTCCCCGCCTAATCACGTCAGATACTTGTACGAGTCCTGATCACCTGGGTCAAAGAATCTATGTTCAAGTCGCCTGCCTAACAAATAGACGACTGCGTACTGTAGTTAGTCTGTTCCGTTGGTCCGATCCTACCATGGAAAGTGTTGCTGTGTCAAATCGAGATTGTGTGGGTGTTTAGATTTCTTATTCCACTATGTGGGTTTTAGGTTTTCCAGTTTCATTGAAGCAACTCCTTTCGCTTTCACCTGTTCAACTAAGGAGAGGAGAGGAATCAAATCAACGAGAAATACTATACTCGAAATTTCGAGTAGCGAAGGAAAAGCGTGAAACAATGTCAACTCTCAACTCTACATGTTAGAGGGAGCTAAATCAATAGGTGCTGGAGCTGCTACAATTGCTTTAGCGGGAGCTGCTGTCGGGATTGGAAACGGGATGCCTACAAAAAATCAATTGATTAGTTTTGCTAATGAATGCAATGGAGTTGCATACTGTTTGTATTTTTTATTTTGAATCTCTTTCTTTTTTCTTTCTTATTTCTTTCCCATGACGACTAGGAACGGGCAAATCAAGAATTTCATTTCGAATTCCTCCTCCTTTTTTTATTTTTTTATATTCAAATATCCTTCTTTGTTATTGTTTATAAAAGTTACCATTTTAGTTGTTATAGTCTTTTATCGTTTTTTACTCCCCCTAGTGCTACTCGTCTCCCATCTAGATTTGGGGTCCTCCTTTTTTCTTATAACTCTCCCGCCGGAGGTTCAAAACCCACAGGCTCTAGCTCATTTAGAAGGGCTAAACTTCTATCTGAGCTTTTATGACCAGGATCCGGAGTGGGTTGCGTTCATTCAGCAGGAGCTGAATCACAACACCCCTCTGGAGGACATTCCTGGCCGCCTACGCTTATTTTTAATGGAGGAAAAGATCTCGTGTTTACGACGAGATCTTTTCCAAGATTTTATCTGTCAATATAATAATAGCTCGGGGGTACTTCCCCTCGAGCCGTACATTTTAGAAGAGGCGGTTCGTTCCTATCTGGACAAAGGAATGGATAATCTTTCTATTCTCCGGGCAGCTTATCAAGATCTGCGGGAGAATGGGGAAGGATCCATCTTCTTTTTGGAGGTGGTTTCGCACAACCAGGATTACCTGGATGCACAGACCACTTCCAGGAGGTGCCATGAATTGGCGCAAAGGATCCGATGGGATGGAATCGCCCGCAGCCGTGCTCAGCTCGAAAGGGCTGAGTATGAGCATGCGCTACTATTGTTTCAATATGAAGATCTCAAAAGGGGGCGGGGGCATATTTAATCCTATTTTAGTTTCTAAGCATTCCTATTTTAGTTTAGCGGCAAGCGCCTTTATGTGACCTAACAGGACTTTTGAATTAACTCAGTGATTTTGCAGACGGAGGAGAGGAAATGAAAGCAGAAGAAGTTATCGAAACTCGGAACCACATGTTCAATCTTTTTTTAGCGGTTTCCCCAGAGATCTTTATCATTAACGCAACCTTCATTTTGCTCATTCATGGAGTTGTATTTAGTACCTCTAAGAAAGATGATTATCCACCGTTAGTTAGTAATGTGGGTTGGCTTGGATTACTTAGTGTTGCGCGCCTAGGAGGGCAGCGCGCTTGGGATGCGGAGGAGCTATTATCGCCCAGCTCCCTAACCTAATGCGGCCGGACCGCAGGGAACCTTAGCATGGGGGGACGTCCTAATCCTTTTGCCGCCGCAAGGCTGGCTAATCGTACGCAGCAGGAGCAAGGGAACTCCCCTGGTTCAGGAAGGCACATGAGTCCGAACGCTATTATGAATGTGCGACCGACACTACACTACGTAGGTACCTGTGCATGCAGGTGAGGCGTCGGTCGGTCCTAAAAACGGCGGCAGCTAGCGAGGAGTTAACGACCGGACGTGCTGCAACCTAGGGATCACCAGGCAGCTCTTTCGCTCTATAGGGATATCGGGGGGGGCATAGCACAATTCTTATTGGAGGAGGGTTGGTTTGCCCAGGTGACTGATCCTGCCATAATATACTCCCGCCAATTCTATTGCACCGGCAACCGAAGTCGAACATACATACGACGATCTTCATGCGTGAAGGGACGGGAGGAAAGAAAGGGCGGTAGATGATAATGCGAAAGGGCGCCGCGTCTGGGCGGGCGGGCTTGATAGTAAAGCCAAAGAAAGACGCCCCAAGACAAGGTACAACTGTTGGGAAGGGGACATGATCAATAGAACCGGGCTGGGATAGTGGCGCCCATTCCTAACCAGTTCAGAAAAGGTTCGCTCATGCTGGAGGTACTAACCACTTAGTGATCGGTCCGCTAGTTCACGCAAATCCGAAGAAGTTATCACGGACGAGCCACATGCAGGGAAACTTGCACGTGTGGTTCTGGCCGGGCTTTCCTTCGGTATCTAATAACCTTGCTTCTGCTCGCCGCTGGCGCACCTCTCCTAACTATTGCCCATTTATTCTGGAATAATTTTTTTAGGAGGGACAATTTTACATATTTCTGCCAAATCCTTCTATTATTAAGTACGGCTGGTACCATTTCGATGTGTTTCGATTCTTTCGAAAAAGAGAGGTTTGATGCTTTTGAATTCATTGTATTAATTCCACTTCCTACTCGCAGTATGCTCTTAATGATCCCGGCTCATGATTTAATTGCCATGTATTTAGCTATTGAGCTTCAAAGTTTATGTTTTTATGTGATCGCAGCATCAAAAAGAAAGTCTGAATTTTCCACGGAAGCCGGCTCAAAATATTTGATCTTAGGTGCATTTCCCTCTGGAATATTATTGTTCGGGTGCGACCGGACTACTACCGATCAATTTTTGGAAACTTCTTTATAGACTTGTAGAGACCCTCTATGTAGTTGTAATTCTTGGGCAATCGATCTACTTTCCCCATAGCCCTAAGGCTGTGTCTCGATCTCCTACGTGCGAAAGATAAGATACGGGAGACGGGGTCATATGGTATGGGTCTTCGACCCTTGGTCTAATTCCACGACGGAGAGTCGGCGTGGCGTAAAGTGAAGATTGGGGGGAATAGAGCGAAATCCCCGTCTGGGGTATTCCGAAGGTGTAACCTAGGCAACGAAAAAGGGGCCCGATACTTCAACTAAAGGAGCGACCTGTTGGTTCACCAAACCCCGACCCAGTGTCACACGTTCTCCAGATCCGAAGGGATCCAGTGCCCAACTACCGACTCCTCCCGGAATTGCGTTATCGGAGCCGAGCCAGGAATAGCCGTTAGTGGACACCTACCACTTTTCACCGGTTAGAGAGGCCCTCTTTAATACATTAAGAAAATATGTTCACAGGGGCCAGAAAGACTCGGTCATAGGAACTTAAACCACCTACGCGCTGGTAAACGAAAACCACCTCGACCGGATCTACCGAACGAAGAAGGCCGCCCCGTCGAAAGAATTAACACGCCAAAAGGGCCACCAGCTTTCCCCAAAAAAAGGGGAGATCCGCTGCTTACTGCTCACGGAAACATCCGACCTTATCGTCAAGTCGTCTGCCTATCTTTCTGATCTCATTCGTTTTCCGATCGCATAAAAAGATCAAAAAAGAAATGTGAGAATGTAGTTACAGATGTGAAAAAAGTCAATATCTCTCTGTCTTTTCTTATTAATCTTTCATTCATTGGATGATGTGCGTTTCATCAAGTATGAACTTCTTTCTTTTTTTCTATGCAATTTAAGTACCGGATCGACATCCATTTATTTCCGTGCCCTCATCCGCGTGTATGTCTGTGTTAGATAGGCTCTGGAAGGCCTTACTTTACTAACAGGTAGGGCGCGTTACTTTTATTCTTTTTTTGCCGCTTACCCGCATGTTTAGATTATTTACTTGCCCTTTCACTTTTTCTTCGGCTGTCACCAACTTTGTTCAATGCTAGTCCCTAACCCATGAATAAGGGCTCCGCTGGCTACCGGGTTCAGAGAAGTTTGTAAGCTCTTTCTCTTTTTTTGTTTTTCGCCACCTCCTGTGTCTTTCCGTTTAAGGTCTTTAATTCGGCATTAGCTTCATTAGAGAAAGCCATGCGTGAACTACAAAGCACGGGATCCTGAACACCACGAAAGAAAGCGTACTACTTTTCAATAAGGTCCGACTTACTTTTCAGAGAGGAGAGACATGAACTTGTTTTAGGCGTAGAAAAGGCATACGGTATGAAAGATTTCTTGAAAAGAGGTAGGGACTGGTCTCGCTGCTAAGGGAGAAGGAGACCTCTGTCGGAGCAAGCTAAAGAACCCACTTTAGATCGTCGATTTCAGGTAAGGCACTCGATCAAGCCTATACATCCGGGAATTTCGCTCCAAACCAAAGACGACTTGCTTTGCTGCATTTCTTGGGCCGGGGCTTTACTTTATTTTTTTTGGCGAAAGAAAGGCCATATGATCTACTTTCTGGTGCCGGTCCCTTCACAAAGATAGCCCCTTCTTGCTCTTATTCTTATTCGGTGGAATACAATAGTTCTGAAGCTCCTTTCTTTCAAGTGAAAGTTGCCTATCTTTCTTGGTTCGGAATCCAATCCAGTTGAAAACAAACAATTGCCCGATGGAAAAGTCAGATGAAAGGCAAGGAGTGTAAACCACGTACGAGCGAGCGCAGAAAGCGAAATGTTTTGCAGCGAGTCAAGCGTAATACGATCAAAAGGAAATGGGGTCAATGCCTCAAACAGTTCCCCAGAGGGGGCCCCGGGTTGAAAGAGCGAGCTACATTCTTTCATAGAAGACAGAAAAAAAGAGGACTGATGCTTTCTTACTTCATCTTAATATAGGGATGCTTTATGTAGCTTCCAATAAATAGGAAACAAGATGACCCATGGGGCACTCAGTGACGTATCTAAACCGTCTATCCAGTACTGGCTTTTCACACTCGGGAATAGAAACTGTCGTGAAGATGAACGAAGCGAAATTACCCCCCCAAAAAGCCCTTAGACCCACCTTGGTGGGGACTGACTGCTCTCCCCTACGAAAGTAGCATCGCGATGCAGAGATCAACAACACATATTCGCATACCATGCTTATCTATTGATGTCGCAGATCAGCGGCAACTCCCATACTAAGTATGATGTCGCATATCGGTTGTCTAACTATAAGGGTGGAACCTTTTCTTTTTAACTAGTCTTAAAGTGGATGTCGCAGCCTTGAGTTCTTTTTATTGAATTCGCGAGATTGAAAATTAGGATTGAATGAATAACCTGGAGATATATTCCTTTTCTCAAATAGTTCTTTAAGGGGCCTCTCTCTATCCTTGGCTTATTCAATAGAGCTTTCCTTCTTTTCATTATTCGATACTGCTGTGAGATACTACGAGAGCTCGTAGGCAATATGAGATAGAGCTGACTAAGAGAAAGAAGTAAGCGGATCTTGCAGCTGTTTTCATTCCTTTATTTAGGTCTTGAACCTATTAAGTAGAAGATCAAGCACTGATCTGATGGATCAAATGCTTTCACTACTCGATCAAGGGCTTCCCAAAAGGCCTATTTACTAACTTCTCTTCGTTCCGCATGAGAAAAAGTTATAAAGACAGATTTTAAAATCGTTTTTTTAGTCATGTTAGCACCACGCTTCGCTTTCCGATATCTGGTATTATGGCTTTGCGCAGACTGACCTCTACACTTGATTAGCTACTGTGCACTTCACCAGAACATGGTCTATGTCCTCCACTACCCCTTCACAAACATAAAAAAAACACTGATACAATGGGAGCAAATTCCTTGAGACAAGAAGTTCGTTCTCCGCACGGATGTCTATTCCAATAAATATTCCACCAAAAAAACGGAATGCAGGGAATGACCTTAAGCTTCCATACGCAAGAGAAATGAAGACCACCTTCCTCATTAAATGGCTGGCGGACCTCCCAGTATACTTCCTTCATCCTAATCGTCAGAGTGAACAGAAGACCCCCATGTCAAAGTATCAGAACAGATGCTTCTAGGAATTGGTACAGCTGAAATTTCTCGCACCACCTCATCATCAGGGAGAAAAGAAGCTAGACAGATTGTGCAAAGTGTCAACTGATTGGAATTCAGCGCATGGCGAAAGGTAAGGGGTTGAGACCTACGCTCAATGTGAGTCTGTCTTGACTGGTTGGATAGAAAAAAGAGTTCTTGATGAGTGGCCTTACTAGGAGGAAACCGTTATGATACTGACCCTCATGCCTTATTGAGCATCTTATCCCATCTTAAAGTTGGTTTATTCGGCAGCAGCAAATGCTATTCATTATAGGTTGTTCGACAAAGCACATTAGCAAAGGTATTTTAGTGGAATGAACTCATCTTAGCCTTGAACCGAAGAGAGCAATGCGAACAGTTCAGGAGGTCGCAAATCAAACCCTTAGTTCAGTGAGGGGTTTCATAAGTACTATTTATTGGTCAATCATATCATTTTCTAGACGGAATGGGGTGTAGGCACGCACGTTTATTGGAGCAGTTGGGAAGAAGACCGGCCAATTTTAGCAATCGTTAGAAAAAGGAGCTTGGTCAGCCATGTTCCCTACGTACCCTCTCGTTATTCCCAAGATTGACCGTTGTACCTATTCTCCGCAACCGTCGGTTCAGATCTATCTCGGGTACGGTCACTGCACTCCAATCGTAGTATCTCCAATCTCTGCCTTGGTTGGTGCACCTATGGTTCTTTTTGTTATTGATGCTAAGAAAGATAAATAAAGGAATACAATCTTCATTGCCCCTAGTTGCGAAGGTAGCAAAGCACCAGCAAGCGGATAAGACTAAAAAGAGAAAAAGGTCAACAATTCTTTTTGTAAAGCCTTTGGTTCACTGGTCTTCACTTCAAGCAATTCCTTTAGTCCAAGTCTGCTGCAATTGGTAATAGGGGATAAGCAATTGGTGGTCGTAGGCTCACTCACCTCTAGCTCTTTTTCTTTGCGATGACCCCGTCCTTGTATCCGTCCTCTAGCATCTATCTTCTCCTGTATGTAGCAGCAGTGGCATTCGACTTTGAAGTACCAGGAAAGGCAGATAAGTTTAGCCTCAATAGAAATATCTTTATAGCCTGAAGTTGGCTTACTTAATTCCTTTGAGCTTCCCCTTAGTTAGTTTTCCGGTAAGCTAATATGGGCGCAGGTCTAGTTAACGTTCAAGCAGAATCCCCATCAGACTCTCGTTTGTTGGTTGGGATGGGATCTTAGGAGAGAAAGGAAAGCCCTGAAACAAAGTGAGCCTACGGGAGGGTGTAAAAATGCCTCAAAGCCTGTGAAGCAAGTTCTAAAGAAAGTTTGAAAGCTCACTGCGGAAAGGGTTTTGACCAGCTAGTCAGATTGCCCCATTACGGGTGTGTTACGCCAGAAAGTTCCTCAATCAGTGCGCTATCAGTCCAGTACCATTAGCTCTCCAAGGGTAGCAATCCATTCTTTCCGGGCAAGCCAGTTCAGTTCCTTTCTGGTAACAAGAGATCCCATATCAGATTAAGTAAAGGGATTACCTAGCTAGCGCATATCGAAGAGTTGGAGACTTCCTGCCACTATAGAAAAAAGCCGTTGATGGATCAATTTCTGTAGGTGGGTCTCAACTCGGATCGAGACATTCGGATTTGCCGATGAAGAGTACTGCCTTGGAGGGGTAGGGGTTGTAGGGGAAGAACCAACCTTTTCGGGTTACGGGAAGTCCTATCGAGCGACTGGATTAAAGCAAGAAGAAAAAAGTAAAAACAACAACCTACCGACCCAGCGCAGTGCCTATGAAGAATAGTGAATGTAGACCGGATAGGAATAGGACTCTTTAGGCGGAGTGGCTTTCTTGGAGGCCTGTCTTCTTCGAAACTCGAAATTCGTTTTTTCAAAAGAAACAGGGCTATAGCCTTTTTAAGGCCAATTGACATTGACTTTTGATAGTTCCAGTTGCTTACGAAGATCCAAGTCCAGCTACTTACGAAGAAGGGCAGACAGACTACGCCACTCCCATCCCTGCGGACAGACTAACTAAGCGTGGTAGTCGAGTGAACGGGCTATCAAAAAGCTCTCGTTTTGTTGCGAGCTCCTTTCTCGAGGCAAGATAGTCAAGTAAGAAAATAGACCATAAGCCATCCTTTATCTTGTAGCCTGTCTAAGAAAGGAACAATAAATAGCTCATAGTTTCCTTGCTACTGCCCTAAGAGTTGTTCTTCTATCATCAGCGAGAGTTTACTTTGCTGTCGATGCAGGCAATAATAGATAGATTTCTGTACATAGTTGGGCCTAGGCTAAGGCTAATAAATAAATAATAAATGGATTCCTCCCCCTAAGCCCTGCTTTTTCTCTTTTTAGCCTTATCCGCTCTTGAATGTTGGTATCGATTTGATCATGCCGGAATAAGAGCTAGGTAATGGATCTTCTCCAGATAGAAGTAAAGGTTACGTGGGAAATAAAGGAATCAGTAGCAGTCGCTGGAAAAAAAGTAGGTAAAGCAAGGAGGGAATCCAGCTTATTGGCCATTCTCCAGCGACTCTCAGAACGGTTGTCGGGCCTTTGCACTGGTCAACAAAGCCACAGGCCAAGCCATCAAGCATGGCGTAGGGTATTGGATAGGCTGGTCCGCTGGTCGAAGTCATTGCAGGGTGTGCTACAGACAGCTATTGTTCAAGGTCATTTCCTTTCTCTCGTCATCACGCCAACATACACAAGGCTTGCCTTCACAGGGCCCCACCTTGACTTGCCATCATGGCTACACTCTTTTCATCAAAGCAACTCTTCTTAAGAAGACCCCTATCGCTTCTTCTTTGATCAATAAGCACTGGACTTTCCGCCTTGATCGTAGTAGTATGCTGAAGCAGCTCAAGATAAAAGCCCTGTTTAGCCATGGTCAGATTTCGGTAGACTAACTTGGACACGGGATTAGGAAATTCCACCCTTTTCCACCGGCTCCAGGACAAGAGGGTACCGACGAGTATCGGCGACCCTGCACGAGAATAGAACCAATAGTTTTGCTTATTTGAATTCTTCCATTATCTATCAAAATAGGAAATCGAAATAGATACGCGAAGTGGTGCCCTTGCTTCTGGATTCAAATCCATAGGGATAGGCAGGAGGGGAGCGAAAAGATAGATACGTTAATGTTTCAACCTACTCTCGAGTATAGCACAGGGCTGAGTTAAGTATAGGGATGATCCACTCGTCGTAAGATCCTGATGGGCCATCACATCCCTTGATGAGTAGATCATTCGTCTCTTACTGGTCAAAGGTAAGTAAGAACCTCTTGATATCGGGAAGTGCAAATAAATAATAGGTCAGTCTTGCTGTCTCAAATAGGGATTGAGTGCCTGTGGAGAAGAGATGGGTTGGTTTGATTGAGGAAAGAATAGGAAAAGAAGGAAGAAGGATAGCATATTGACCGTGCTCTGCGAAGTTCGGTGGAAGTCAGCTGGAATCGTACCCAGCAAGGTTCTATTAATTGGTAAACTACTTAGTTTAGTATAGTAGCCAACCCCTGATTATAGGCAAGCCCTGCTCTTGTATATCGATAAAGAAAGGGAGAGGACGGCACATTTGCGTCCAGCGGAATCGATCATCGTTCCCCCACGACCAAGACCCAATTCAATATCTTAATAGGAAGAATGTCTTGATCCGCCTCGTATATCTATCATTTGTGTTGATCTGGAATCGAGATTGGAATGCCTTGCTCTGCCTAATCGTGAATAGTATATGCCTCATCCCGCTAGCCAGATCTCGACCGTCTTATTGATCGAAAGCTAGGGATACTTATTTCTTTTCTTGATGATTGAAAAGCTAGTTTGAATTCGTTGATCTGCCGATACCGGTGTATGCCCCATTTCACTGGCCAGCGAGCTTGTGTATTACTTTGCAAATGATAGTTAAGGGCCGCGTATCTCTTTTATTTACTTCTGTTGATGTCTCGCTTAGCGGTTAGTTAAGGATAGCAATGCTATTGTCCATTCCGTCTAGCCGCTATTGTCCAATTATAGTACAGTGTCAGTTAGGACTGGCCCGCCCTGTTTGCTTCCTCGAGAGTGAGAGAAGGAAGTCCTAGAGAGGGGCACTATTTCTTCCGAGAAGTGCAAGATGGGGAATAACCTATTGATATCGCTGAGTCAAGATAGAAAGGAGCCTTATTTCTATCAGCTAGTGCAAGCTAGGTTGTTTGTTTTGGGCACAAAGCCTTGCTCTCCCCAATCAAGGTATAATAGTTGGGCGGCTAGTGCTGCAAGCAAGCAATCAGCATTTCGTTCACTTAGTGAATATAGAACTGTGATCGGTGACGCTAAGTCAGCTAGTTATTGTCTCTTCTCCCTATTTATTTTATTAAAGAAAGTCTGTTCCCTAAGGAAGTGAAGGATCGCGGAAGTCTTTAGCCACCACCTATTTTTCATCAAAGCCCCTTACCCTTGCTTCTTTCCCTTTAAACTCTTTGGTACACGCTTTATCGAGACTAGGATTTCTGTCTTACGCCGGGTGAAACCTATACTCTTTGACCTACCCCAACAAGCATTTTAGGCGAATTCTTTTCCTTTCTACTCAAGGAAATTGACAGCTAGGATCCTATCCTATTTGATCGATCGCTCAGCCTCTGTAGTCCACTCTTTCAATATAGGAAGTAGAGAAAAGGATGCAAGCCCAAAGTCTAGGAACTCATTTCCTGGCAAAAAAGCAATCCACTGTGTCGAGGAAGGGAAGAAAGGCTCTGCTTTTGGTATTTATTTATCAAAGAAAGACACATTTAAGCGAGCGTGGCAAGGGACTAAGTTTTTGTTGTCGCGGGATAGTAAAAAGCATTGGCGGATGCTAGCTAGGCATATTTATTAGTTTAGTTTGTTTACAAGTAGGAATTCAAAGATAGCTATTTTAGAGAAAGACCGGAATAGGCAGTTCCTTTCCCTAGAACCGTACTTGAGAGTTTCCTACCTCATACGGCTCAGAAATTGCTATCTGAATTTCCCCTATATTAACTGAATTCGATTTCTCAAAAATCAATCCAATTTCTTCTTGGGTTAAGCAGAAGAAGTTAATTACCTAAGTTTCAAACCCTAATTTTGATCAATAATCAGTTTGATCTTTTCTCCCACCTTCAGAAGAATGAAGCATAGATAGACCTATATCCTTCCCTTCGTTCGAATTTTCTGAAAGGTAACTATCTCGGTTTCGTTTCTTTCTTTTAAATATCATATATGATCGAAACTAAACCGATATGACTTTCTCCGGAGCATCGCAATCCGAGTTCCTGGTGTACCACCCTTGCTCTCCGAGGCATATGACTTTTCCAGCTAATCCGTTAATCCTATGACCGGAGGGCTGCCTTATCGATTATCCCCGTTCGAAGTCGGCTTTGCTTCTGCTTGTTTTAGCTTATACCCCTGATCCGTATATCTGCCTTGGCCCCGCTTTGCATTCATAAATGTCACTATTCGTCGAGTGCTTCCTTACCTGTTTATCACCAGCTCCCATTGCCAACTCTAAATTACATGAATTTCACTAGTCCGCCAATCCAATTAGGATTCCCGTCGGTTGCATCGCTCCTGCTCGCAGTAGTCGTTTCTTTGCCGGTGAATCAATTTCTTCTAAACAGAATAAGGCCGGCATCCTGCTCTCGACTATCCCTACCTTGGTAAAGTTACTACTCAAAGGATGGCTTTTCTTTCCTACCTACTATTGTATTTGCTTCCCACAACCCCACATCCTTGCTTGTTTTGTCATCACTGTCCACTGTAAGACCTATCTTTCTGGAGTCGGGGTGAACTCGTTTACATGAAATTGGTGGAATCCCCTGCCCTGTGTTAAGCATATTGCTAGCGGACTTCCTTTTATCTTTGCTCGGCTAATACCTCTTCCTCTCCCAAGGTCGTAAACTTAATAGGAATTGCAACCGCCATTTCTTTCATTGATTGAATGTTCGCTCGGCACAGCACTAGCCCTACTAAATTGGTTAGACCTTGGCTGGCCTACTGTTCTAACTGTCCTACCTTGCCTTGATTGCATTTATCGCGTTCAATGATTGCTTTCCTTAGGACGAGCTTTTAAGGCAAAGTAGAAAGAGCTTATTTATTCGTCGATAAAAAGCCTTTACTTAAAACTAAAAAGGAATAGAACCGAAAGCTCTTTTCCAATATAAAGAGGCATGTCAACAAGCACCTGACAGACGCTCATCTACTTCCATTTCCTATTTTTTATCAATATCCTTCCCGTCGTATTCTTTCCTTCGCTTTTGGGTCGCAGCCTAAGCCAATGGCTAGCTAGTGAAGTGAATCCTTCATTCGCCGACTAGAGAGCATGCCACTATGCTTGCCACATGAAATTTCTTTCTTTGGCACTGCAGCTGCACTTTAATTAGTCACCTTGGGCCAGGCCCACTTATACCCTGCCACAAGAAATCACCTAAAATAAGCCCATGTCAGTACTACACAGCTTTGGTTATTCAAATGGTTAGCGAAAAATTCTCTTTATTTCATTTTCTTTCGGTCTCGGCACCAACAGAAAATGAGAAACGAATCAAAGAAACTGAAAAGGCCACTCAAGCGAAATATGGAAAGGAATTTAAAACATCATGTGCTGGTACGAAGGAAAGAAAGCACATAGCTTGACAAGCGAGCATCCCTTTGATGGATGCATGAAGGCCTAGCTCTTTACTTTAAGAAAGACTACTTGAAAGCAGCCTTCTCCAATTTGGCCTCACTCTTTCGATGTGCTAATTCCAATTCCTCAGCTGGAAACAGATTCTACCAAGCTAGGGAGGGCTTGCTTCCATTTGGATTTCGTAGTCGTAGAATGCCTTTATCTTGATCCATATCTGGATCATTAAGATGAAAGTAAGGACTTCCTTGATAAAGTATATCTTCGTTCCATTGGAATGATCTTTTTTTTATTTTCAGGTGCTCCCCCTCCCAATCAACTTCCAGCCCGACTCCAGAGGAACAAATCCTGGACCCAGCCGAGAATGCTCCAGATTGGCCAGCCGAAATTTCCCCTGCGAGTTCCTTTTTATTTGATCTCTCTCCTCGTCAAATACACTCTCTCTCTGAAGGCTAAATCCCCTCGTATCTCATATCCAGCTCATAGGTCTCCTTAATGGGACTGATCTTGACTACTGGAGGTCTCTGTGATGAAGCTTCCTTCACTAACTCAGGACTTGTTTTCTTCTGCTGCTTTTTATCCTTCTCCATATCCGTTGGGATGCCATCACCTTTCTTCATCATTCATCATCAGTGTTTGCTGTGACTGGTCCTGTTCCTTCTCTATTTTTTCTGAAATCAGGGTAGGATTTCCTACATTTACATTTTTATCTACGTTGATGATATTATCGTTACTGGTAATTCATCTTCTGCAATGAAACACCTCTGACATACTTTACATCAGCAATTCTCCATTAAAGATCTTGGTCAACTTCACTTCTGGGTATTGAGGTCACCTCTACTAGTTCAGGTATCCTTCTTACTCAACAGTACTTGATAAATCTACTTAAGAAGGCAAACATGCTCACAGCCAAACCTATGAACACTCCACTTAAAACAAATCTTCAGTTATCCAGGATTCCCTTAATAAATCCTTCCTTATATCGAAGCATTGTTGGCGCAGCTTCTGATCCTCCATAGAACAAGTAGGCAGTCTTTGGTTGGCTTACTGAAAATGCTAGGATCACCTAGAAAACTAAGGAACCCGGAGGGAGAAGGGAGAGATCTCAACGTTACACTTCCTACCTACTCGCTCTCGCTCTGCTTTTCTAAATAAATCTTCTCTAAGAAGGCTGCCCCACTACTTACTTAATGAATCTCATGGGCCTTGTCCTGGCTTCAAAGAAAGACCTTTCGAAATGTCTCCCTCTAGCCTTTCTTGGGAAAGATCGACTAACTCGAAGCGGAAACTTTAAAATACCAATCATCGCTAACGGATTCTAGCTAGCTATTCCGAGAAAGAAAGAGAAAATGGTCTACGGGCCTATCACTTCGATAGCTAAGCCTGCTACTCATCCTGGGTGGTCAAGCACAACATGTCCAATTACCAAAAACTCCTTTTCACTTGTGAACCACTTAGAAAGTTTTCTACTTGATTGGCATCCATCCACATGTTACCAACAACATATCATTCTCTATGGAAATTGTCAAGTGGGATCGATCCCCAATCGTCGAAGTTAAGCACCTCAGTCGCTTGGTATGCGGCGCACCATCCTTCTGGAGGTGTCGTAGGTCCATAGGCCATAAAGAAAAGATAGACTAAGTATGAAAGGAGCTTAGCTTAGACAATGAAACTAGCCACTGGAAAGTCCACTGAACCTTGTCATAGCGGAAAACCAAGAAAAGGGAAGTCCTTGTGTGCTTAGTAGGTGATTGGGCATACAAAGTCGGACAAAGGCACCGACACGAATAGTAACTAAAAAAAGTCTCATCCATGGGAGGACTCAGAAGGAAAGAAGGTGAGCGAGATACTAGTCATGTTGATCGAAAGTCTGATCTCTATCTTTTCCTAAATAAGGAATCCGTCCTGGCTCTGAAGGAAAGCTCCCATCAGCCCAAGAATGGAAGTTAACAGTCATAGAATGAGAGCTCGGGCTCCTATTTGAAACTCTCCATTGCTTTGATCAAGAGCTTTGAGATAAAGAATCGATTGGGCAGTACCAGGAATATAATAGTTTCGGATACCACCAGATCTTGACAAATGGCATCGGGAATTCGTTCATAGGCTACTGGAATCCAAATCCACGGTTTGACGGAGAAGAAGGTCTGAGTAGAGCTTGAGAAAGAGCAGTTTTTCCTGAGTCTACAAAAAACGAAGAAAGGGAATTCCACACAGAGGGGGGCATGAAGCGAGTAGCTCTTTCGTGATAGAATTTCTCTTCTCCATAATGGTGTGACCTTGCTTTCATCCCTTAGGCCATAACCATCTCTTTGTCACGAACTGTCAGCGCCCACTAATCGTACTTGAGTCTTCTTTGTA